ATCAGCGAACTGCTTTTAATCTTGTAAAAAACAAGTTAAAAGTAGTTCACAGGTAGGTAGACTTTTGTTGGAAATTATAGGCTCAGTAGGATTCGAACCTACATTAGAGACTTAGAAGGTCCCTGTCCTGATCCCTTAGACGATGAGCCCAAAAATTATGGAGTTTCAGATTTTTAGTTAAATTATTATTTTTTAAAATGCATTGGGCGGTACTGGATTTGAACCAGTGACCACCTGCTTGTAAGGCAGGCGCTCTACCGCTGAGCTAACCGCCCAAATATCTTGCGTCTTTATTCTACTAAAAACATGTTAACATTTTGTTGGCCTTTTATGCAACTGGTTTTGATAATATTCTTTAATTAAAAAATTATCATGTTGGGTTCGTCTCTTGATCCTTTATTCTATTCATAAGGTAAGAGATTGAAGCGAAGAATAGATGTCCACCCCAGTTTAATTATCCTTTTTACAGAGATTATTTCTATAATTCTTATCTTAATGATTTTATAATTACGCTTTTTTTCTTAGGTGAGAGATGTCTAAAGTGAAAATCATACATAATTTAGTACATGAAATTAGAAGTCCATTGTTCAATATAAAATCATTTTTAGAAACTCTTTACGAATATTATTTTCAACTTACAGATAGTCAAATTCTAGAGTTTTTAGAAATAGCTAACCAAGAGACTGTCAGACTCGTAAAGTTAAGTTCTACGAGTTTAGAATTATCTAAAGTTAATTCGCAGATGTCTGTATTGCATTCTACTTTATGTCTAAAACAATTGATAAAGCAAGTTACAAAATCGTACGATATTACTCGTCGCCACAAGAATATTAGTTTTTACGTGAAAACTCCTCTGAGTTCCCCAAGAGTTATAGCGAGTTATGATTTTAGCTTACAAGTTTTAACTAATTTGATTAATAATTCATTAAAGTTTACTTACCCATTTGGGGTGATTGTAGTGAAACTTAGAATCTTGAACTCTATGTCGATTAAAAGTCGAAAAAAATCGTTTTTACTGAGAATCGATATTGTAGACAATGGAATTGGTATTTCTAAAAAAAATATAAAGTTATTATTCAATCGTTTTAAACAAGTCTCTAAACCTAAGTACTATGCAGAGGGTTTAGGATTAGGCTTATCCATTGTTAAAGAGTTGATGGAAGTTCAATCGAAACATATAATTTTAATAAGTACCACTAACAGAGGAACTTGCGTTATCCTAAATTTTTGATTCTTAGAATAGTCTAGAAAACCTTAAACTGTTCCAATCATATGGCTTACCTTCTTAGAATCATATTTTATTAAGCTGGTGAAGGGACTTGAACCCGCAACCTACTGATTACAAATCAGTTGCTCTACCAGTTGAGCTACACCAGCTAGGATATTTTTACTAACAATACTATGATACAATAAATTGTTTAATTTAGTAAAGTATTTTTTTGTTTATTCCATTAAGTTACTATATCTCTAGTAGGTATTTAATATAAATACGGAAGTGCATTAATAAACTGATTTAATTTAATGAATCGATTTAAAAGTACTTTATCTATATATATTGTATATTATTTGAAAACTAATACCTAAAAAAAGGAAACAAAATATTTCGGAGAATTAATAAACTTATGTCTCGTTATAGAGGAGCCGTTTTAAGAATCGTACGTCGTTTAGGAGAACTCCCTGGCCTTACGCGTAAAGTCAGCAAAAGAAGTTCCAGACCTGGACAACATGGTAATCAACCTAGAAAACCATCTGAATATGCTATTCGATTAGAGGAAAAGCAAAAAATCCGTTTCAACTATGGATTAACAGAAAAACAGTTATTACGATATGTTCGTGATGCTAAGCGAATTAAGGGATCCACAGGAGAAGCTTTATTACAGTTATTAGAGATGAGGCTTGATAATATAGCTTTTAGGCTTGGAATGGCTCCAACTATTCCGGCGGCAAGGCAGTTAGTTAACCATGGGCATATTCTAGTTAATGGAAAACGTGTGTCTATCGCTAGCTATCAATGTAGAACTGGTGATTCTATCTCCATCAGAAACAACCCAAAATCAAGAAAATTAGTAGAGAATTATTTAGCTTTTCCAGGATTGGCAAACATTCCAAGCCATTTAGAACTAGACAAGCCTAATTTTACCGGAAAAGTAAATGGGATAATTGAAAGAGATTGGGTTGCTTTGCAGCTTAATGAATTACTTATTGTTGAATACTACTCCCGTAAAGGTTAATAACTTTCGTTTTATATGTAAATTAAATTTTGTACTAAACAGTGATATAGTTACCATGCATTATCTTCCGTAGGTAACGCGTCTGATGTAAATAACCATACAAGACCTTTGTAAAAATTCACCAGCTTTTCATATTTGAAGGCACGCAAAAGCTTTATATTAGAGTTAGAATCTGGGGTAGTCTCCTTTTCAAACACTGGCTCTGCATCTGTTTTTATGGGTCTAATTGTTTTAAAGCTTGGAGTGAATTGTATTTTTTTTACTATTTTTACAGGACTTTTTTCTAAATCTTCTACATATTCTTCTAAGTTATAAATCTCGATTTTTGGACGTATTGGTAAGTTAGCTTTTTTATTTGTTGTGCATATTTTCTCCCAAGCTAAATGTGCGTCTTCTAGCTTAAAAAATACCCGGTTTACATACTGATTTACCTCTGTCTTCACAACGTTCGCATCTATTTTATCGTATCCATTTTTACTCGAATGGAGATTTATAGTGTATATTGGAGTTCCTACAAATTCATTCTTCGTATAAGTTTGTTTTACATGGGGAGCATTGATTTTACTAGGTATATAAGAAAAAATAGCTTTCCCGACTTCTTCAAGATCTGCAATTAGTCTAGCTTGTTGGCCCATAGGGAAAGTTTTATTTAAATAATAAACTTGATCTAGACTAGTTGTTTGAATTCGTATTTTTCCTTTCTCAGCAGCTTTTGTGTCGTTTTTACCTACAGATTGCATATATAAACTAGCATCTTCTTTATTCATAAAAAAGAGGGCAATTGAAATCGGCCCATTATCTTCCTTCCAAACAAAATACTCATAGTATTTCTTATATAACCATGTAAAAACATTACCATATTCAGTGTCTCTGGGTAGGGCCATGATAAGTTCATTTTCCTGAGTCACTACGGTGTATACTGGGATCATCCGCAAAGTTTTTAAGATAAGTTTCTGCTGAGCTGTTGGAAAATTAGGAGACCGGCCTTCCCAAGGAAGTTTAGTAGGCAGTTTAATGTTTACATTAGTCTTTTCCGGTTTTATCGGAACCTGTACACTCTCTTTCCTCTTTCCATTCCACAGATTTGGGATAGCTTCTCGTTTAGTTGGAATGACTACATCTATATTTCTATTTTTAATGTTTTCCAAAAGATTCGCTACAGGATCGCCAACTGTTGGAGCAGTAGTATAAACGAAGGGTGGAGTTAGTCTTCTTTTCCAAGTAACATGTTGTAAAATTTCTAACTCTCCATGGGTGTGACTAATATTAGAAAATAAGTTAAAAATCATATCTTTTTCCTATCATAAATTTGATTTCTAAAGGCATAAAAATGAGATGTATATATTAAGTTATTGTATGTCTATTTTTTTGATTTATCTATAGATGTGAAACAATTATCTTTATATTGATACATAAGTTGTTTTTTATGTCACATTCTATCTGTCATGGGCACTAAGATCAGGGAGTTAGCCTTATATGTATATAATATATAAGTATTACTTATATATTTTATAAACAATTTACTGTATACAGTTCTTCTATTTCCTGATACTATTGTTTTAGGGTATAAATTAATCAGTTAATATTTTTTTATCAAAATATTAGCTATCAAAGAATGTGAGTTTACTTGAATTAAAGTATCTATTAAAAATGAGATCCATTTTTTTAGGCTTTATTTATTGTATAATCACACTCCAACCTTGTTATTGAATATAATCTTTAAAGGAGGAATGTATGTCTCAATCCGTTGAATCACGTACTAGAATTAAAAACGAACGTTACGAATCAGGAGTTATCCCTTACGCAAAAATGGGTTACTGGGATGCTGATTACAGAATTAAGGATACTGATGTTTTAGCAATGTTCCGTATGACACCTCAAAAAGGTGTTGACCCTGTAGAATGTGCTGCTGCTATCGCAGGTGAATCATCTACTGCAACATGGACTGTTGTATGGACTGACCTATTAACAGCTTGTGACCTTTACAGAGCTAAAGCTTACCGTGTTGACCCTGTTCCAGGTGCTCAAGACCAATACTTTGCTTACATCGCTTATGAACTAGATCTATTTGAAGAAGGCTCTCTAGCTAACTTAACAGCATCTATCATTGGTAACGTTTTTGGATTTAAGGCTGTAAACTCTCTACGTCTTGAAGATATGCGTATGCCTGTAGCTTACTTAAAGACTTACCAAGGTCCAGCTACTGGTTTAATCGTTGAAAGAGAAAGACTTGACAAGTACGGTCGTCCTTTACTAGGTGCTACTGTTAAGCCTAAGTTAGGTTTATCTGGTAAGAACTACGGTCGTGTAGTTTATGAAGGTCTTAAAGGTGGTCTTGACTTCCTTAAAGATGATGAGAACATTAACTCTCAACCATTCATGAGATGGAAAGAGCGTTTCCTATTCGGTATGGAAGGTGTTAACCGTGCTGCTGCTGCTGCTGGTGAAGTTAAAGGTCACTACTTTAACGTTACAGCTGGTACAATGGAAGAAATGTACAAGCGTTCTGAGTTCATCGCTGAGCTAGGATCTGTAATTTGTATGATTGACCTTGTAATCGGTTATACAGCTATTCAGTCCATGGGTATCTGGGCTCGTGATAACAGCATGATCCTTCACTTACACCGTGCAGGTAACTCTACTTACTCTCGTCAAAAGACTCACGGTATGAACTTCCGTGTTATCTGTAAGTGGATGCGTATGGCTGGTGTTGACCACATTCACGCTGGTACAGTTGTAGGTAAGTTAGAGGGAGATCCTCTAATGGTTAAGGGCTTCTATAACACATTATTACAAGCTAAGACAGAAGTAAATCTTGTTCAAGGTTTATTCTTTGCTCAAGATTGGGCTTCTCTAGCTAAGTGTGTTCCAGTTGCTTCTGGTGGTATTCACTGTGGTCAAATGCACCAATTAATCAACTACTTAGGTGATGATGTTGTTCTTCAATTCGGTGGTGGTACAATCGGTCACCCGGATGGTATCCAAGCTGGTGCGACAGCTAACCGTGTTGCTTTAGAGTGTATGGTTGTTGCTCGTAATGAAGGACGTGATTATCTTTCTGAAGGTCCGCAAATTTTAAGAGATGCTGCTAAGAGCTGTGGTCCTCTTCAAACTGCTTTAGACCTATGGAAGGATATTACATTCAACTATGCGTCTACAGATACTGCAGATTTCGTAGAAACTACTACTGCAAACGTATAGTATTGAACCAAGAATCAAACTCTGCTCTCGAGCTGAGTTTGAATAATATACAACATTTATCTATCTAAAGGAGTATAAATTTATGAGATTAACACAAGGAGCATTCTCTTTCCTACCTGACTTAACCGATGAGCAAATCGTTAAGCAAGTACAATACGCAATCAACAAAGGTTGGGCTTTATCTGTAGAATTTACTGATGATCCTCATCCTCGTAACTCTTACTGGGATATGTGGGGTCTTCCTCTATTCGGTATTAAAGATGCTGCAGCTGTTATGTTCGAGATTAACGCTTGTCGTAAAGCTAACCCAGCTAAGTACGTAAAAGTTAACGCATTTGATAACACAAGAACTGTTGAAAGTTGTTCTCTTTCTTTCATCGTTCAAAGACCTAACTCTAATGAGCCTGGTTTCTCCTTACTACGTAACGAATCTAGAAGTAGAAACATTAGCTACACTATTACTAGCTACGCTTGTACTAGACCTGAAGGTTCTCGTTACTAGTTTCTAAAGATCTACAATTCTATTCAATTGTAGAAATATGAAATGATAGAGAGACTCATTGCGAGTCTTTCTATCATTTTTTGTTATATCAAATATTTCATCAAAAAGGAAAAAACGATTATGAGTAGTGATAGATTAAACCTTAGGGAAGAGTATCAAAAAAGACAGATTCAAGAAATATTAGATCAATTAGATAAAGATTTAGTTGGGTTAGTTCCAGTTAAGACGCGATTGAAAGAAGTTGCAGCTTTGCTATTAGTTCATCGATTACGTAAGTCATTAGGTTTAACTTCAAGTAACCCGAACCTTCACATGTCATTTACTGGCAGTCCCGGAACTGGGAAAACCACGGTTGCTCTTAAGATGGCAGACGTGTTATTTCGTTTAGGCTACATTAGAAAAGGTCATTTGGTAACTGTTACTAGAGATGACTTAGTAGGACAGTATATTGGTCATACTGCTCCAAAAACAAAAGAAGTTTTAAAGCGTGCAATGGGTGGAGTGTTATTTATTGATGAAGCTTACTATCTATATAAGCCTGATAATGAAAGAGACTATGGATCTGAAGCTATTGAGATTCTTCTACAGGTTATGGAAAATCAAAGAGATGATTTAGTTATTATCTTTGCTGGCTACAAAGAGCGTATGGACGAATTTTACGAATCTAACCCAGGCTTATCGTCTAGAGTAGCTAATCATATAGACTTTCCTGATTATTCACCTGAAGAATTATTGATTATTGCAAAACAAATGGTAGAAGAACAGCAATATAGACTTACTGATGAGTCTGCTAATGTTCTCCTGGATTACATCAAGATTCGAAAAGAATATCCACATTTTGCTAATGCCAGAAGTGTAAGAAACGCTATTGACCGAGCGAGAATGAGACAAGCAAATCGCATGTTTAACGCAGGTAATAAAGTATTAACTAAAGCTGATTTAGTAACTATTCAGCCTGAGGACATTCTAAAGAGCCGTTTATTTACTGGTCAAGACTAAACAGTTGGCTGTATAAAAAAGTAAATATTCCATTAGATATTTGCTTTTTTGTACATTTTCGTAAATTAACTATACGAAAAAAAAAAATATAGTATTATCTGATTCATAGAGAACTTTTGGCGGCATGGCCAAGTGGTAAGGCAAGGGATTGCAAATCCTTTATCCCCAGTTCAAATCTGGGTGCCGCCTCATAAAAAGGGGGTGTGGTGGAATGGTAGACACAACAGACTTAAAATCTGTTGACTATTACGGTCGTGAGGGTTCAAGTCCCTCCACCCCCAATTAACATTTAATTATTTATTTCTATCTATCAACTAGCCCTAAGTAGCCTCAAAATTAATTAATTACATTAAATTTGATATAAGCTCCTTTTTTATAGTTTCAGGAGACTCTCGCACTAAGGCAATTTTTCCGGTACGAGCTATCTCTGCAATTCCAAACTTGGAAAGGATGGTTTCGATTGCTGCCATTTTTCCAGGATTTCCTGTTATTTCAATAGTCAGGGATTGCTCAGCTAAATCAACAACACGGGCTCTAAAAATTTTTACTATTTCTAAAATCTCAGAGCGACTTGTACTTGTAGTATTCACTTTTAAAAGCATTAATTCTCTCTCAACACAAGGAACACTCGTTATATCTTGAACTTTTAAAATATTAACTAACTTGTACAGTTGTTTAGTTAATTGTTCAATCGTTCTCTCATCACCAGGTACTCCCATGGTTATTCTCGATATACCAGGTTGCTCTGCAGGCCCTACTGCCAAACTATCGATATTAAACCCTCGTCTAGCAAATAGACCAGCTATACGAGTTAAAACCCCCGATTCATCTTCAACCAGAACAGATAAAGTATGTTTCATGTGTAAAGTTATGTTTTTTCTATTAATAAACTAAAAATAGGACTTAAATCTAAAAAATATTCCTTTTTATATTATATACAATATGATTATTATACTCGTATAGAAAAATAACATCGGACTATTATTTTGTGGATAATTTCCTTTAATTAAAAGATGCATCCGGCTGGGTTCGAACCAGCGCCGTCTCTTACGAGATACGGATTATGAGTCCGTTGCCTTCGACCACTCGGCCACAAATGCGGTATTGTTTTAAAACAGAAGTTTTTGGAGCTGGTGGGATTTGAACCCACGTCCACTCCCAACTTTATAATATACTCGTTCACAAGTTTAGCTTTATTCAATAATTAAAGCTTTTTTTTTAGCATATTAGGTTTCAAGATGGGATATATAATATTTAGTTTTAGAGTAATGTAGTTACTATCCCCAGTAAAAATTATAACTAATTACTTGTCAAGCACTATTTTTATAAAGTATAAAAACTGATTTCTATACTAACGCTACCTTACGAGAGAAAGGTATTATATTATTTGCATTTATTGTTTTGAGCCTTATTTACAAGATATACTCGATCTTGACTTGAATCATACTATTATTTTGTTAAAAGTGTCGATACCTTTACAGCCCCTACTATATACAATAGCATGTCTGCGCTCTTCAGTGTATAAAAACAAAAAGTATCAACTGAAAAATGTATGAGTATGGAGGGACTCGAACCCTCGACCGTCAGAATCGGAATCTGATACTCTATCCCCTGAGTTACATACTCTATTTTGTTAAAAAGACTCCATTATTATACAAAATCATTCATGTAAATATGATAATTGTCAGTAACTTTAATACTCGCATTGCGATTATATATAGAGTCAAAATGTACTTGATACCCTAACCCACTACATTTATAACAGTTATAGCTAAAAGCATCATAAATGTTTTGTCCTTCGCGTTTTCGTGTAAGTTCGATTAAGCCTATTTCTGATAGTTGTATTATCTTAGTGTCCCCTTGATCTGCTTGTAATACAAAATTGAGGTGGTTTAGCAATTTCATTTGATCTTTTTGGTGTGCCATATCGATGAAATCAATCACTATAATTCCTCCAATATTCCTCAGTTGTAATTGAATAGATATCTCAGTTGCGGCTTCGCAGTTAATCCATAGTAAACTAGCTCGTGAGTCTTTCAAAGTATTGAAGGAACCGGAATTAATATCTATTGCTGTTAGTGCTTCTGTTTTTTCAATAACTACAGAACCACCAGTGTTTAAAATAACGGTCGATTGAACTAAATAGTAAATTGCTAAGTCTAAATTAAAATATTTAATAAAATATTTAAAATTAGGGTAATGTCTTATTTTTAGGGCTAATTTCCGCTGTTTCTTCTTTGTGGAAATCAATCTTTTACATACTTTCCAAGCTCCTTGGAAACTATCTATTGAAATCTCCTCAGTTTTATCAGTATAGAAAATCTTAAGAGTATCTTTAATAAAATTTACCTCATCACTTACTAAGTAAGGTTTTAAACTTGGCTTTATTTTTGACTGAAGTTGATACCACTGATCCACTAGTTTCAATACATCTTCTCGCAAGGAACTTCCATTAATCCCAGAGGCTTCTTTCTTTATTAACATTCCTACCCCTAATGGCTTTAATAACGTAACGAAAGCCCGTAAATATTGTTTCTCTATAAAATTATATATTTTGTTAGATGCATTTACTCCTTCTCCAAAGGGTAAGAGAATTACATATTCGCCATTTAATCCTAAATTGGTAGTTAAACTAGGACCCTTACTCCCAGTTAATTCTTTTGTTACTTGTACTAGTATAGTCTCATTAAACTTAAGGTTTTCTACTTTAATTTGATTTGCTCTTTTCAATCGAGCGGGAAGCAACTTATTCAATTGAATAAATCCATTTTTTTCCTCAGCACGTAAATTAATAAAGGCTGCATTTATATTAGCCAACCCACTTTCTAACTTCCCAAAATATATATCACCAACGTGATAGGGAGTATTATAAGTTTTTAATCCTTTCAAGATACTTTCACTATACAAAGCAGAAAGTTGGTTTTTTTCAGATATAACAATATGGTTATGGTGAATACGCATTGTGAGTATAGTTAGTCCTATAAAAAGAAAAATAAAAAAAGAATAGAAAAAAGCAGAAGTTAGGTTTATAAAATTTTTTTCTTAGAAAACAACTATATCTCTTTATGTAAAAATGTAGTTGTTTCTAAGAACCTTTATTCGATTAAATTAAGGTTTAGTAATAAATCTTACCACCACCCCATTTCTCAGAAGAAAGTTTAGGTTGCAGTAATATATGTCCACCTATAGCAAATAGATCTTCATCACTTAAGCTTCGCATTTTAGGGAATATATCCGCACTCTTTACGCTTGGGTGTAATTCTGCAATAGATTCTAAACCATCATAAGTTGTAGGGTTTTTCATGTAATCTACTAAAGCATCAATATTGTCACGAGCTGGGGTCGCTAAACTCAATGCATCTGGTTCTAATCCAAGATTAGGGTTTGTTTTTGTAATACCGCCTACATGACAATTTCCACAAGAAGAATTAAAGAGTCTTTTACCTCTTTTTACTTGCTCTGGTGTTAAAATTACAGTTGTCCCAGAAGAATCTAATGGAACCGTTCTTGTGTTCTCATCTAGATCTGTAGCATGAACTGGACTAGCTACAAACGAAACAAGTAGCATTCCCAGAATAATATTTAGGCTAGAAAATCGTTTTAGCATAAGGTATTTTAGTAAAGTGTATGTTTTTAAGTACAAACTAATGTAATTTAGTGTAATTTGCTAGATGACCTAGCTATTATTACTCATTGTAGTTAGATCTCTATAAATAGGGTAATTCGTAACATTATCTTAATAATATACTGTATGGTCCTTTTCTTAAAAAAGAGCTAAAAAAGCCTCTCCCAAAAGAGACACAATTATAGCTCTACAATACCTTCACTCGTTTTATGTACGAGTTACTCGATCCGATTGACTAACAAGGAATAAAGCAGCTCCAATTGGAATAACTACTACAAATAAACCTAAAAGCAAACTATTTATAAAAGCTGATAGAGATGGAGTCATGTTTGTTTTTTTGTATGTTTAATTTAGTGTTAAGCTAGTAAATTATATAAACACTCTTAATTATAAATATTATCATCTAATTCTTATATAAATTTATTTATAATAAGTATTCTTACAACAGAAACAAAAAATAATTCTGGATAGTGAATTTAAATAAAACGTGTTACCTGGATTACACCATAAATGTGAATTGCTTTTGCTGCTACTTTCCAGTCCTGACAAAGTTTAAACAATACATTTATATGTAACCAGGATAACATATATAGTAACACTTTATATATTACTATTCAACCAAAAGTAAATACATCAAATATCTAATGCTTACATTGGAAAATATAGCATGTCCGGAAAGAATCTGTTTGCTTCAATCACTAATCCAGCAGTGAAGGATAACCATACAGTAAGTAAAACAGGAGCTGTAGAGAGGTATTTTAAGAAATTGCTGTCCATATGTTTTATAAGGTTTTTATATAAAAACTGGTTTATCTAGGAGAAACAGTGATCTCACTTTCATCTGCTATTAAATTCCCACTTGTGAATTCTTTAAATGCAGACACTGGCCAAATGAATCCGGTAGAAACGAAGCTTAAAGCTGCAGGAACATCAAGAATGATCTCTTTTTCAGTTGGTTTATCAGATTCTCTGGCAAAAAGTACATAACTACGTCCAACCCAACCAATCCATCCAGCTATGTATAAGAAGAAAAGTCCCGGTATTACAAACTCGCCGCTATGGCTCCAGCGACCATCAGTTATAAGATGTGGTAAACCATCTGTTCCACATAATAGACCAGCCTTGCCGTATCGCTCAAATCTAGCTTGAGTTCGCTCTATTTGTTTCTCTAGAGCTAATGCTGGAGGCGTCCCCTTCTCATATTTAGCTAATCGAGTTTTTAATTTTTTTACACTCCCGTCTAATCTACGTTGGAAGTCTTTGGAGTCTTTGCATGGAGTTAATCCTGCTACATCCGCATGAGCAACGTATGGTGTAGTAACGATTGAAAAAATTAAGACTAATGAAACCCAGTTCTTCACGAAATTTTCTCCTTATTTAAATAATGTTTAAGGTTAATAGCATTAATCCTATCATATATCTTTATTACTCCATCGTTTCTTTCTACTTTTGATACATTTATTAAATATCACTCCACAAATTAGGTAGACATGATATTTATTCTATGTTATTATATTACTAATTATTCCGGGATGTAGCGCAGTTTGGTAGCGCGCCTGCTTTGGGAGCAGGATGTCGCAGGTTCAAATCCTGTCATCCCGATCTTTAACTTTTCGTTTAAGGATCTGAACTTGATTAATAGCAACTACATTGTCACTATCATATTCCAGCACTTTTTTATAGATGTTTAAAGCATCTCCATTCATCTTTTTCTTTTCATAGGCATAGCCTAAGTTGTTCCAAGCAGTTGTATAACCTTCTAGATTCTTTATGGCTTCTTTATAGTAGTAAATGGCTAAATCATATTGTTCACTCTCAAAATACGTAAAGCCTATTGTATTGTATAAGTTTGCCAAACCAGGTTTATCTTTCACGTCCCACATTTTTAAGGCGTATCTAAATTGTACGATAGCTTGATCGAATAGCTTCTTGGATAAGTATAAAGTCCCTAGTAAATAGTGATCTTCATAGCTTGCGACATTTTGTCTCACTCTTCGTTGTAAGGTATAGAGTCTAGTTTCTAAATTGCGTTTCTTTAGTATTTCTTGGACTAAAAAGAATGATAATCCTCCTAACAGGGTTAATAAAACTAATAGATAAAGCCCAGGTAATATATTTTCCATATATAAAAATTAAAGTTGAGGATAAGTAGTAATTTTCTTTTATTTTATAATATTCAGTATTTCTTGTATTTAGTTTGTCAGGGAGTATTTCTGTCTGTAATATTTAACCGTTACTAGTTGACATTTTTTTGTTTATCATATAACGTTGTTTATAGTACAGTAGAAACTCTAGCCCCCATCGTCTAGAGGCCTAGGACATCTCCCTTTCACGGAGGTAACGGGGATTCGACTTCCCCTGGGGGTATTTTAATACAAAGTTTAATGTGGTTATAAATCTTTCATTTATGAATAAGTGCTAGTTACACTACCTAACGTTTATAAATTACATACATTTTCGTGAATCCGCACTATCCTTATGGGTTGCCCGGGATTCGAACCCGGAACAAATCGGTTAAAAGCCGAGTACTCTACCATTGAGTTAGCAACCCTTTTATTGTCTTATATACATATTTAACATAATTAAATTATAAAGACAACAATTTAGGGCGGAATCTTATTAAAAAATCTGTAGGTGATGGACTAGTTACCTAGCTGATTTCTTATTTTATCTAATAACAGCCTTTTAAAAGGTGTTGCTATAAAAAGCCTATATACTCTTCTGAGTGAATACCATAAAGTTATATTAAAAATCGCTCTTACTTTTTTACGGAGAAGTTTTATATATAATTAGACCACATCTTAAGATATGTTTTATATATACCCGTATTACCATAACTTACTTTCTATTTCTGATATTATAAGCAATGAAACTAGTATTTCTATATACTATAAAATAGATATATATATTGATTTAGATCTTTTTTTATAGAGGTAACCTTTATACGGGTTCTTCATCTATAATTTTGCTTTTTCTGAACTTACTATAAAATATATCTTATTTAGTTTTATTTTACTTAGTTTACATATCAAATAGTTATATTAAGTAAGTAAAATAATTAATCAAACTCATAGAGGTTAATATGTTCAACCCAACAACGTTATTTCAGTTAATCGCATTGTTTCTTGTAATTACTTCTGGTCCAGCTATAATCGTTTTGATTGCGTTTAGACGTGGTAACTTATAAGGACTTTATTTGAACACTTAAGTTAAGAATAAACATAAAACTAGATTGAACTACAAACTCATTGTAGTTCAATCTAGTTTTATACTTCTGGCGTTTCGATAGCTTCTAGTATTGTTTCCATCTTAATTTCACGGTTTGTACTGGAGAATGCATTGTCAGCAGTTAGAAATAACATACAATGACACTCTTTCCTTTCGCGCATAGGAACGCAAGGGCAATTCCAGTACGCTGATGCCACTTCGTTGGCTTTATCATCGTAATGACGGCAGGGACAAAGGGGAGCTCCGTATTCATCTTTATGTCGAGCCAAGCCTTCTATTACTACAGCAGTAATATTTAAATCTGAACAAAAAAATGTACCCGTTCGTTCTGCGTAAGTCTCTGAAAACTTTTGCATAGCTTCTAAACTATTTGGAATTGTTACTGTCATAATATTTTATAGGTTAATCATAAATAGTTTTTTTCATAAAATAAAAGAAAGATTATTTACATCTAGTTTAATACTAGTTGAATTGACAGTTATAATATTTATACATATTAACATTGTTATAAACTTAATTCCGCAATATTATGACAGCTGCTTATTTACCGTCCATACTTGTACCTTTAATAGGATTAATCTTTCCTGGTTTTGTAATGGGATTTGCTTTTATTTATATCGAACAAGAAGAGATAGCATAATATACGTTCCTTAGGTTATTCTATTTCCGCTAAAATCTTGTATTAGAACATTAAACACTGAGCTGCTTTTCTAGATCTATCTAGAAAAGCAGCTCAGTGTTTAATAGTAAAATTAGTCATCTATTTCTAGAATAGATACTAGTATTTATAGTATTTATAAGGAAGATCCTACACCAGAGTATGAACCGTAGAAAAATATTCCTACTACTGTTAATGCTAATGTTCCTCCAACAGTTGCGATAAGCCATAAAGGTATTCTACCTGTACTAGCCATGTTTTGTTTTCTCCCAATTAAATGAATTTTAGAGATGTCTTAATGAGTCAAGACGTTTAATTAAGTAATTAATTAGTTACGTGGAAAGGTAAATCTTTAGTTAAAGAAGTAACTAGAGAATAAAACTGCGAGTACAAAAATCAATAATAGCCCCCAGAAAAGGGATGTACGATTTAACTCGACAGGTTGTTTATTAGGGTTAGGACCGCTCATATCAAATTCCTATCGTTGAATAAATTGCATAGAAGTAATCGCGCCAAGGAAAAACACAGTAGGCACAGCTAAACCATGAATAGCTAGCCATCTAAAAGTAAAGATCGGATAAGAAACAGGTTGTTGAATTTTACTCATTACAGGCTCCTAGTTAATTTATAGACCTTTTGTTAAGTCTTCTAATTCTTGTTTTGCACTAAATCGATCATTTACCAAAGGTACTTGTTGACGATCTTGCGTAAAGTATTCATTAGGTCTAGGCGTACCAAAAATATCGTACGCTAATCCAGTACTAACAAATAACCATCCAGCTACGTAAAGAGCAGGTATAGTGATACTATGAATAATCCAGTAACGAATACTAGTGATTATATCAGAGAAGGGGCGTTCTCCTGTTGAACCTCCTGACATGTAGGACCTCCTAAAAAAGTAAATGAAAAAGGAATAAAGATTCTGTATCGGTACGATAAGCAAACATTAAATGAGATCTGATATTTTTTCCAGATGGATCGTAATTAGTTCGACCGTTTGAAGAAGAGTTACCAAAAGAATCAATATTTCATTAAGCTTCGAAAAGTGGTACTTCTGAACAAGTATTTCATCTTTCGAAATTATCTGACACTTACATTATACTCAAGCTATTTCTTATTGAGGTATAAATTGTAAATAATTGGGTCTTTAGTAATTTCAGATACGCTCAGTACGCTTGAAAGTTCCGATATAAATATATACTGTTAAGTATACTAACTTAACTTATATTAACTAAAAAATTAGGTAAAAAGTATTTAAATTTAAATATTGCAAAGTAAAGTGACAAATTAATCTTTTCTTCAAATTATATTTTTCATGAAAAGCGGGCAGAGGGAATCGAACCCTCATCATCAGCTTGGAAGGCTGAGGTTTTACCACTAAACTATGCCCGCGTAAAACTATCTAGTGATAATTTTTGCTTAGTTAACTCTACTCAACTTAATTATATGATAGATTACTTTTAAAAGTAAAGTCATATTTTTATTAGCTTAACTTTCTAATGGAACATTTAAGAAATCCGCTAACTCTACAGCCTCTTCCTCTATTTCTGAGAGTAGTAATGGTTCACCAACTCGTGTCAACGGTATTTGTTTTTTATCCTTTGTCAGAAGATAGATTTCTCTTTTAGGATTTAGGCCTTCAGTAATGGTTAACTTTATAGACTTTATGTCTCGAATCATGTAAGTTAATAAAATCTCACCTTGAAGTCCAGGGAATCCGATTCGAAAAATATTAATTTCCTGTGTAGATAAATTGTAACTATTGTATCCACCTCCAACATTAAAAATGATAGTGGTAACTAGAAATAAACTTAGCAGGGATCCTACTGTTCCATAAAATGTCATTACTATACCCTGAGGGATAAATACTATTTCGTTTGTATCAGCAAAAGGTAATAATTCGATCCCTAGATAACTTGAAAAACCAGCCAAAAGGAATCCTAAGCCTCCTATTGAGCTCAATAGAGCCCAAGCATAGTTACTAAAGCGTTTTGACCCTAAAATTAGGTCATAGCGGATATTCGTATCTTTTTTTGTCATAAGTCACTATATGTAATTTCACTTCGATTAATCTACTAGTACTCATTCAACTGAAAATGGATATTATCTATTTTCAGTTGAACACATGGTATTATATTAGTTTTATTAATGTAAGACCATAAAATAAACCTGCTGCTAAACCAAACGCACATGCTAACAAGATAAAATATCCTAGAAATAAACTCATACTGTTTTTAATTTACTAACTTAATTAATGGCTTATATTACTAGTATATCTTATTTACACACTAACTTCTTTTAGAATCCTTAAATTATTGTGAAATATTTTTTACAAGGCTACACAATAAACTGACATTGATTCCGATTTACACTATCATGGTTTATGATATATTCCCTATTCTCAAATATACACCAGAGAAACATGGCACAATTTGTAAAACCATATAATGACGATCCTTTCGTAGGCAATCTAGCTACTCCTGTAAGCACTTCTAGCTTTACTCGTTCTTTTTTATCTAATCTACCTGCATATAGAAGTGGTTTATCTCCTCTTCTTCGAGGACTAGAAATCGGTATGACTCATGGATATTTCTTAGTAGGTCCTTTTTATAAGTTAGGACCATTAAGAAACTCCGATGTTGCACTTATATCGGGTCTATTCTCATCTATTGGCTTAATTATCATTCTAGCTGCTTGCTTAGCTATCTATGGTGTAGTCTCTTTTAACGAAGATGATAACACTGATAGTTTGCAAACGTCTCGTGGATGGAAACAATTCACATCAGGGTGGCTTGTAGGATCCATTGGGGGAGCAAGTTTTGCTTATATTCTGATTTCCAATATCGTATTCCTTCAAACTTCTGGATTGAATCTCATCAAGTAAAAATATGAATGAATAAAATATCAAAGTATGAAATTTTATTCATTCATATTTCTATATGTTGCGACAGCTGATGGTGATACCTGATTTAAATATCGAAAAATCCAGTATTTAAATACTGTATCTAAGATTACTGGAAAGCTTGCAATAAATAAGAAAATGAAATCCCTGTTTTCGGGTAACCCAAAATGTCGTAAACCATTTTCTAACAAAACCTCCCATCCATGAGTGGAATGAAAACCTACAAAGATATCGGTAAACAATATAATTAGAAAAGCTTTTGCCGTATCACTCAACCCATATACTAGTTCATTTAAAAATGACTTCAAAACAGAGACCTGTCTTCCTCCCTTCAGTACAAGGTAAGAAAAAGAGATGAATCCTAATAAATCAGATAATAGGTTCTTTATCGCGTTTATACTTTCTTGGGAATAGTACTGTGCTAACTCAACCGCCTTGTTTTTTATTTCGCGATCGATAGATTCTTGAGACAGTGGTGGCAATTGACCAATTAAAATTTCGAAATGTATTTTTTCTTCAAATCTCTGTAGTTCACTAAAAGCTCGCTCTTCCTGAGACGCATTTAAAAACACGTCGAGTCTTTTTTCATTCCAAAAATAATCAATGAAAGGAGAGAATATAACCCCTTTAGAAATTTGATTCACTATAACAGGAACCACTATCAATAAAAGCAAATATTTTATAGATGCAGCTGTCTGATACCTAGAGACTCTAAACTCTTCTATTATTTCTGATTCAGAATTTGGATCTAATTCTTTTTTAAACTTTTCGAAGGTTTTTGTTATAGATCTAGGAATTGGCCCAGTTTTTTCGAAAGCTGATTGAGTTACATTTTTTACACCCCAATTTTTCATATACTTTTAAAAATGTTATCAAATGCTTTTTTCACAATTCTTTTTTTATTTGTTTAAATATAAAGGAAATCGTACGTAATTTAAGGCAATTAACGTATTTTTCTAAAATCTAAATAATATTATAGTTAGTTTACATATAGTACAAGTTAATAAGTGTAGATTTTATCTTGTTATTCTAAATCTTTTCTGTTTGGGTTTCTTGATGCGTCATTTGACAGGAAGCCAAAAGTGAAAAGAGACACAAAGAAAGTTACTGTAGTATAAACAACAATTTTAAGGGTAAACATTATTTTATCTCCAAGGACTGTTTATCTATTTATTTTATCGTAAATAGTGGACTATTAAATTTATTATATATTTACTTTTTATTTAAATTTCATTAGAAAAGGAAAAATTAGCAAATGTGTATATAAGAGCCTAATATACTTATCTTAACTTTGATTTTTCTAGTCTCAAAATTCTAGGGATATATTATAAAGAGCGATCTTTTTCATCACTTAACTCTTTCAGTCGTCGCAGGATTCGTCCAAAATAATCTTGCATATATCTTTCTAAAGTAATAGTTTCGGCGGGCTCAAAATCAAAGATTTGGTAGACATCCGTCATACTGGAAGTAAAACTATCTCCTGATGCTAAGACTTCTGCAAATGATAGTCTTTCGGATATGTTAATACTCCATTCAAAAAACCCTGTTAATTGTTTTAATAATTGTAATAAACCAATTGGAATACGTATTATTTTAGCCGGTTGACCTGATAAACGTTCGCAAAGCTGAATGATTTCATTAGAATTCCAAGCTTTTATTCCAACTAAAGGGAAGCTTTTGTTTTCTGTTTTTTTTATAGCTAAGCTTCTCAAGCTAAACTTTGCGACATCTTGAGTATCAATATAATTAATATTAGTCGATTCTCCAGTTATCCATATAGACTGTTTTTCCAAAATTGGAATTGCGTATTGACTTATAAGTCCTTGAAAAAACCCACCTAAATAAAAAATCGTATAATTTAATTGGGAAGCTTTAAGATAGGATTCTAACTGCAATTTTAAATTTATCAATGGCACATTTTTATATTTTTCCCCATTTAAGATAGAGAAAAAGATAAAGCGTTCGACCCCAGCAACCTTTGCGGCATCGATTAACGCAGCCTTCCCAAATAAATCAACTTCTTCAGCATTATACGGATCTGTGGGTCTAGCCGTAGAAGCATCTATTATAGCTGTAACATCTTTTAAAATTAGTGGTAGTGTCTCTGGGATTGTTAAATCTCCGTATAAAAGTTCTGCCCCCCATTCTTTTAGAAAATAAGCTTTTCGTAAATTTCGAACCAAGCATTTTACCGAATATCCTTCGTCAAGCGCTCTTCTAACTATCTGTCTTCCTAAGGTACCAGTGGCACCTACAATAAGTAAACTCATGTGAACTTTATAATTATGTATTATCTTTATAAAAAAGTGTATCAGATATATTACTTATATCAGTATTTAAACTAACCTTGCTCTTGTTATCTAGGTAGCGTCGGACTTAAGATCATTAATATATTACATGAGTAGAGAGGGATTCGAACCCTCATGATTAAAACCGACACATTTTGAGTGTGTTGCGTCTACCAATTCCGCCATCCACCCTAGCTTTTTCTTATTTAGTATACTTCTATATATTATTATAAAGTAATAATGATATATTCTTCGACAAATTTTATATTTTGACTTACTTGAAAGGAAATATCTGTATTTTTGATAATTAATATTATTGGAATATTCAAATACTTGTTACTATATTAATTATGTACATAAATAAAAACTCGTCCGATTGTTATTAAATTATGGAAGATAAAGCGAATGAGAATTTTGGTTACGGCGGTTCAGAAGATTCAGATGTAATGAGTTTGATCTCGCAACCCTATAAATATGGGTTCACAACAAAAGTAGAAACGGAAGAATTCCCCAAAGGTATAAATGAAGATATAGTTAAGCTTATTTCAACTCGAAAAAATGAGCCTCAGTTCTTATTAGATTTTCGTTTAAGAGCGTATAAGTATTGGCTTAAAATGACAGCGCCTGAGTGGGCTTGTATTAATTATAACGATATAGATTACAACTCAATCTTATATTATTCGGCTCCAAAAAAAACTAAAAAGTTGAACAGTTTAGACGAAGTCGATCCTAACATTTTAGACACTTTCGAAAAATTAGGAATCCCTTTAACAGAGCAAAAGAGGTTAGCCAATGTAGCTGTAGACGCAATTTTCGATAGTGTTTCGATCGGAACTACTTTTCGAGAAGAGCTTTCAAAAGCGGGTGTGATTTTTTGCCCCATTTCTGAAGCTGTCCAAAAATATCCGACATTGGTGAAGCAGTATTTAGGAACGGTTGTTCCCATAGGAGATAATTATTTTGCAGCTTTAAACTCAGCAGTTTTCAGTGAAGGATCATTTTGTTATATTCCAAAAGATGTTATCTGCCCGTTAGAGCTCTCTACATACTTTAGAATCAATAATGAAGAATCGGGTCAATTTGAAAGAACTTTAATTGTAGCTGATAAGAATAGTCATGTAAGTTATTTAGAAGGTTGTACAGCTCCAAAATATGATAAAAACCAACTACACGCTGCAATTGTTGAATTGGTGGCTTTAGAAAATGCGGAAATAAAATACTCTACTGTTCAGAATTGGTATTCTGGGGATGATAAAGGGTTAGGAGGAATCTATAACTTTGTAACGAAAAGAGGACTCTGTGCTGGTGACAACTCAAAAATCTCTTGGACCCAAGTGGAGACAGGTTCCTCTATAACTTGGAAATACCCAAGCTGCGTTTTAGTTGGACAGCATTCCGTTGGTGAGTTTTACTCTGTTGCATTAACAAATAATTATCAACAAGCCGACACTGGGACTAAGATGATTCATGTAGGCTCTAACACACGAAGTAAAATCATCTCTAAAGGAATTTCCGCTGGTAACTCAAAAAATACATATCGCGGAAAAGTAAAGATCGGTTCTAAGGCCGAAAAGAGCATAAACTACTCTCAATGTGATTCGATGTTAATTGGAAACACTTCCCAAGCTAACACTTTCCCATACATTGAAGTTATGAACCCAACGAGTAGAGTTGAACATGAGGCTTCAACTTCTAAAATAGAAGAAGAGCAGCTGTTTTACTTCTTACAACGTGGGATTGATCTAGAGTCTGCAATAAGCTTATTGATTAGTGGTTTCTGTAAAGATGTTTTTAGTGAGCTTCCTATGGAGTTTGCTCTGGAAGCTGATCGATTATTAAGTCTTAAATTAGAAGGGAGTGTGGGATAATATGCAATCGATTCTGGAAATAAAAGATCTTGTAGCAACAATTGGAGATACCCAAATTCTTAATGGGATCAACTTAACAATTAACACCGGTGAAATTCATGCCATTATGGGAAAAAATGGTTCTGGAAAGAGCACTCTGGCAAAAGTAGTAGCTGGTCATAGTGCTTATTCAATTGTATCGGGAGACATTTTATTTGAGGGTAGTTCTGTCCTTGAGATGCCACCTGAAGAGCGAGCTAGAAAAGGTATATTTTTGGGTTTCCAATACCCAGTAGAAATACCTGGAGTTACTAACGCAGATTTTCTCCGACTAGCTTACAACGCTAGGCGTAAAGAACAGAATCAAGAAGAGATGGAACCCTTAGAGTTTTTTGAATATATAAATAAGAAACTTTCGGTTGTTGAAATGGATTCTAGTTTTCTAAATCGTAATGTGAATGAAGGTTTTTCGGGAGGTGAGAAAAAACGGAATGAAATACTCCAGATGGCGATTTTAGATACTAAGATTTCTATCTTAGATGAAACAGATTCCGGGTTAGATATTGATGCTTTAAAGATCGTAGCAAATGGGGTTAATCAACTAGCGACTAGTTTTAACAGTATACTTTTAATCACTCACTACCAACGATTGCTTGATTATATCAAACCAGACTTTGTTCATGTAATGGAAAATGGAAAGATTATAAAAACAGGTGATAGCTCATTAGCTAAAGAACTAGAGTTAAAGGGTTATGATTGGTTAAAAAAGAGCTAAAAAATTCTTTCAAATTTTTTAGCTCTTTTTTGTATGTATATGGTAAAGAGAGTTTAAACTAAACTTTGCTTCACGGATGTAATGCAAGATTTAACGATTTCCTCAGCTTCTTTACTGAATGTTTTGGAGCTTCTTACCATTTCGCCATATTCTGGTTTTGAGTTCTTAAGCGTTGTACGTAAAGTTTCTACAAAAGATTTAACTTTGCTTATCTCTACGTCATCTAAGAAACCATTAATACCAGCATAAATAACAGCAACCTGTTCTTCAACTGGAATAGGATTGTTTTGAGCCTGCTTTAAGATTTCACGTAATCTTTGACCTCTAGCAAGTTGGTTTCTAGTTGCTTGATCTAGATCAGAAGCGAATTGAGAGAAAGCTTCCAATTCTGCAAACTGAGCTAATTCTAACTTAAGTTTTCCTGCAACTTGCTTCATAGCTTTGATTTGAGCAGCAGAACCCACACGAGACACAGAGATACCTACATTGATTGCTGGTCTAATACCAGAGTTAAATAAATCTCCAGATAAGAAGATTTGTCCATCAGTAATCGAAATTACGTTTGTTGGAATGTATGCAGATACATCACCAGCCTGTGTTTCAATAATAGGTAGAGCAGTCATGCTGCCGCCGCCTAGTTTGTCGCTTAATTTTGCTGCTCTTTCAAGTAAACGAGAGTGAAGATAGAATACGTCTCCTGGGTATGCTTCTCTACCAGGTGGTCTTCTTAACAGTAAAGACATTTGTCTGTATGCAGCAGCTTGCTTAGATAAATCATCGTAGATTACAAGCGTCGCTTGACCCTTATACATAAAGTATTCTGCAATAGCTGCACCTGTATATGGAGCAATATATTGTAGTGTTGCTGGATCATCTGCGTTCGCTGCTACTACTACAGTGTAATCTAACGCACCTTTTTCTTCTAATGCTGTTACAACAGAAGCTACTGATGCTGCCTTTTGGCCAATAGCAACGTAAACACATACAACGTTCTCAGATTTTTGGTTGATGATTGTGTCTAATGCTACTGCTGTTTTACCCGTTTGGCGATCTCCAATAATAAGCTCTCGTTGGCCACGGCCAATTGGGATCATTGCATCAATAGCCGTGATTCCCGTTTGAATAGGCTCACAAACAGATTTACGAGCAATAATACCAGGCGCAACTGATTCAATTAATCTAGTCTCACTTGTGTTAATATCACCTTTACCGTCAATAGGTACAGCTAATGCGTTAACTACACGTCCTAAGTATCCGTCTCCAACAGGGATTTGAGCAATCTTCCCTGTGGCTTTCACTGCCCCACCTTCTAAAATGTCTCGTCCTTCACCCATTAATACAACACCAACGTTATCACTTTCTAGGTTAAGAGCGATACCAATCGTTTGGTCTTCAAACTCTAAAAGCTCTCCAGCCATTACTTGATCTAAACCATACACACGTGCGATACCATCACCAATTTGTAACACAGTACCAACGTTTGCTACTTGTACTCCTTGATCATATTTATCAATTTGTTGACGGATGATACTACTAATTTCATCAGGTCGAATATTTACCATATCAATGCTGGGCTATTTTGATAAATTAAAATTTTTATTATTAATAACTAATGACTAGAAATTCGAAGAACTTTTAGGATTACTATTAATCCTAATTCTTTGAATTAGTTAAACTACAGATGCACCTAAATAAGCTGATAATTGTCTTAATTGACCTTTAACACTATTGTCGATGATTTTAGAGCCTACTTGAACAATAAAGCCGCCTAAAAGACTATTATCTACGCTAAGTTTAAGTTTTATTTGGCTGGCACCTGTCATTTTTTGTAATCTTTCGATAAGAGCTTCTTCTTGAGAAGACGTTAGCTCTAACGAAGAGGATACATAAGCTATTTGAATGGATGCTTTTTTATAAGCTAATTCTAAAGCTATTTCGATTACATCGGCTAAATAGGCAATTCTTCCACGATCTGCTAAAACCATTAAGAATTTAATCATTGTATTACTAACGGTGTCCTTAAAAACAGATTTAATGATCTCTTTTTTTGTAACAGAAGAAAGAGTTGGATTCGCCAAAGCTTTCTTAAGATCACTTGAGTCAGAAAGGGTCGTCGATAAAGAAGTTAAGTCATTTATTACTTTGTCTAAAGAACCTTCTTTAGTTGTAATGTCCAATAACGCTTCTGCATATGGTAGCGCTAACTTAATATTTCTTGATGTCATAGTTGACCTCCTAGTTGAGAAATATTTGTATCAATAAGTTTAGCTTGTAAGTTAGGTTTCAAGTAACTTTTTAGCTCTCCAGTTACTTTTTGTAGAGCTAAATTACTTACATGTTGCTGAATTTGTTTTTTTATTTGCACTTCAGCTTTTTCGATACTACTTTTTCCGTTATTAGTAAGTCGTTCTATATCAAGTTTGCCTTGAGCTAAGATAGTTTCCTTAACTTTCCGAGCAGTCGATTCTGCCTCTTTTTTTATTTGGTCAATTACAATTTGCGATTCAGTTAGTTGCTTTTCAGCCTCTACTAATCTCGCATTAGCTTGCTGTAATCGTTCTTCAGATTCTTGAATAGCCTCGGCCACCTTTTGTTGTCGAGATTCTAATGCAGATGTTAGGAAGTTACGTCCTAAATAAACTACGCCAGATAATAAAATAGCGATGTTTATAACATTAGCTTCTAAAAAATTCGGATTAAAACCAAAACCTTTTCCCGAGGACAATTCAGCTATAAATAGAAAATCACTCATAATGTCCATGATTCACAAACTATATAATAATTTTTAGTACTTGACAAAGGTGAATATAAAATTTTTCTTTTAAGAAGTAACTTGACCACTTAAAAGCTTTGTCTTAATTTGGTCACTTAAAGTAGCTACTTGCTCTTCTAAAGCCTTTAAAGCTTTTTCTTTTTGAGAGTTCAGTTGATTCGTTGCTTCAGTAACTAGTTGTTCAGTATCTTTTTGAGCTTGCTTTATTTCCATCGCAACTATATCTTGCGCTTCCTTTTGAGCAGAAGATATTATTATTTGTGATTCTTTTCGCTCACGTGCTAAATCTTGCTCGTACTTCTTTGTTATAGCTTCTGCTTTGGATAACATTTCAGAGGCTTGAGTTAGATTCCCACGAATATACTCATCTCGTTCATCTAAAACTTTTGCTACAGGCTTATAAAATATAGCGTTTAATACAACCATTAGTAAAAGAATCTGAAGTGCCATTAATGGCAAAGTGGCGTTAAAGTCGAATAAGCCGCCTTTAGATTCTGTACTAGCTGCTTGTAAAGCCAATAAGAATAGGGAGTTTGTCATTGTAGTTATTTTTTTCTAATTGACCCTTAAAAAAAGTATCCCAGTAAATTACTTAACCACTCTATTGAGTGGATAAGTTTACTAAAAAATATGTTAGCTTGTAAATGGGTTAGCAAATAGTAGTGCTAGAGATACTACTAAACCATAAATAGTTAGAGATTCCATGAAGGCTAAACTTAGGAGTAATGTACCACGGATTCTACCTTCTGCTTCAGGTTGACGAGCAATACCTTCTACAGCTTGAGCAGCAGCAGTACCTTGACCAATACCAGGACCGATAGCAGCTAAACCCACAGCTAAACCAGACGCAACAACGGAAGCAGCAGAAACGATAGGATTCATAAATATTAAATTTGTGATTAAATTATTTGATAAGATTGGAAAATTTCAGAATAATGTTTTGTTCTTATAGTTATTATAACTATATTAACCTAAATTTGTAGTCTAGATTTTAGAATATCAAAGTTGGTTTAATGATGATCTTCCAATGCTTCGCCAATATATGCGGCAGATAGTGTTGAAAAAATTAATGCTTGGACAGAGCTGGCAAATAATCCTAAAGTCATTACCGGTAATGGAATTAAAATAGGAACAAGAAGTGCGAACACAGATACAACTAATTCATCAGCTAAAACATTACCAAAAAGACGGAAACTTAGGGATAAAGGCTTCGTAAAGTCTTCTAAAATGTTGATTGGCAATAAAATGGGTGTAGGGCTAACGTAACGACTAAAATAGCCTAAACCTTTTTTAGTTAACCCAGCATAGAAATAACTTAAAGAGGTTAATAAAGCTAGGGCTACTGTAACGTTTATATCATTTGTAGGGGCTGCTAGTTCCCCTTCTGGAATCTCGATAAGTTTCCATGGTATTAAAGCTCCTGCCCAGTTACAACCAAATATAAATAGAAATACTGTACTCACATATGGCACCCACGGACGATATTCATGCTCACCAATTTGGTTTTTAGCGATATCCTGTAAAAACTCATAAGCGTATTCCATGAAGTTTTGAAGTCCTTCTGGAGTTTGTTTTAGATCACTTGTTCCTGTCGCAGCAAAAATCAATAGTGCTGCTAGTACTATCCAGGTTACTATGAAAACTTGTCCATGTAACTGAAAACCAGCGATTTCCCAATAAAGATGTTTTCCTACTTCTACAGCAGAAAGCGAGTAGAAAGATTCAAAAACACTAAGACTATTTTGATACATAAACTAATAAAATTTAAAAGGTCTATATAGTTCAAAAGAAAAGTACAAAACCAACGTCACATAAGCAAATTGTTAGAGGCAGAAGCTTCCTACAATTCTCCCCTTTAAGCTTTAAATGGTTTCAAACAACTCTGAATGAAACTCAGGAAAGTACATAGTCTCCCGTCGTGCTAATGGATTTCAAGGGGAAACCCAAAAGTGAAGTTTAAGTTCTATAAAAGGAAGGGACTACAATTCCATTGATTAACTTCTTTTTCTACTTGAATTCAGGCATAATTAGATGATATCATCTTTAGAAAAAAATTACAGTTGAAGTTATATCTTTGTAAAAAGGGTAAAATCGACGTATACTTTAGCCATCTTTGAAAAATGAACATCAACATAAAGCTTTAACTTGTTATGTTTGAGATAATAAAATATTTTTAACAACATAAAAATCAAGAAAGTAGAAATGAAAGATTTCTACTTTCTTGAACTTAGATATCACGTGAATTTTCAAGTAATATCTTAATAGGTTTGCTTATTACTTACCCATTATTTTTGCTACTTCATCCCCGAAGTTTTCTTCCTTCTTCTCCAAACCCTCTCCTAAGTTAAAGCGTTGAAAGCGACGAACTTGGATATTTTCTCCCAACTTAGCTATATACTGTTTTACCAAATCTTCCATAAGAATATTACTATCACGTATAAAAGGCTGTTCTAATAGAACCATCTCTTTTAAACGTTTTTGGATCCTACCTTCAACAATCTTTTCTTTAATGTCTTTAGGCTTTTTAGCTAAATCATCTTTTGCTGACTCCACATTCTTTTCTTCTTGGACGATCGCTTCAGGAATATCTTCGAATTTAATAAAACGTACACTCGGACAAGCTGCGATCTGCATGGCTACGTTTCTCGCCAGTTCTTGGAAGTCAGGGTTTCGAGCAACGAAATCAGTTTCACAATTAAGTTCAACCATCACTCCTAATTTCCCGCCCATGTGAATATAAGATTCTATTAGGCCTTCACTAGCTATTCGGCTAGATTTCTTGTTTGCTGATGCAAGACCTTTTTGTTTTAAACTTTCTATAGCTTTCTCTATATCTCCGTTAGCTTCTTGAAGGGCCTTTTTGCAGTCCATCATTCCAGCTGAAGTTTTATCTCGAAGCTCTTTTACTGTTTTTGCAGAAATATCTACCACTATACTTTCCTCATTTGTCAAACTAAATGTTAAATGCGAGACTCACTAGATTACAATACTAGGATTCAAAGTCGCTCTCTGATACTGACGAGTGCCCTCTGTTACCTTCCGCGATAGAATCTGCTAATTTTCCAATAATTAATTTAATTGATCTAATAGCATCGTCATTCCCAGGAATTGGAACATTAGTCAAATCGGGATCACAATTACTGTCCAGAATAGAAATAATAGGAATACCTAACGTGATACACTCTTGAACAGCCGTACTTTCCCGCTTTTGGTCTACTATAACAACTAAATCTGGAAGGCGTTTCATATTTTTTATCCCGTTAAGATTTTTTCTCAGCTTTTCTAATTCGCGTCTTAGCATAGCCGTTTCTTTCTTGGGTAGCTGATCTAAATAACCGCTTTCCTCTTTGTGTTCTAAATCTTTTAGACGTTCAACGCGGGTACGAATAGTGAACCAATTTGTTAAAATCCCACCTAGCCAACGTTGATTGACATAATATGCCCCACAACGCTCTGCCTCTTGTGAAATTACTGAAGCGGCTTGGCGTTTAGTTCCTACGAATAAGAATTGCTTTCCTTCTTCAGAGGCTTTACGAACAAATTCGCAAGCTTGAGTCAGAAGTTGTGCTGTTTGTACTAAATCAATAATGTGAATACTATTGCGTTCAGCATAAATATAAGGAAACATTTTTGGATTCCAGCGTCTAGACTGGTGTCCGAAATGTACCCCAGCTTCTAGTAATTCGGCTAAAGTAACAACCGCCATAATATTAATACCTCATTTTTACTAAATTTTAGGTTGTACATAAAATAGATGATCTTTATTGTGAACATGTTAGTTCATTTTAAATGATACTAGAAAGACATTTTTGAGTAAAAGCGATTTTGGATATCTGTTGCTCAATTTCTTGATTAAAGAAATTCCTAAACTACCGCTAAAGGTCAGACTTACCGTAGTTTCGGGCAATATTATCATCTAAGATAAAGTCATCTAATCCCTTGGCTTCTTCGGGGTATTTGTTATTTATATAATAAGAGTAAGAAACTTCATTTTGTTTTTCTACGGCTACAGGTTTTGAATTGTCTAAGTAAGCGTTAAAACCAGTACCTGCTGGTATTAATCGACCAATTATAACGTTTTCTTTAAGTCCACGTAACCAATCTGCTTTTCCTTCTATCGCCGCTTCTGTTAATACCCTTGTAGTTTCTTGGAAACTTGCCGCCGATATAAAACTGTCTGTGTTTAGGGAAGATTTAGTTATTCCTAGCAACATTGGAGAATAAGTGGCTGGCATTCCTTTAGTTAAGGTCATGGCTTCATTTATGTTATCTATCTGTTGAAGTTCAACTAATTCTCCTGGAAGTAAGGTAGTGTCACCACCATCTTCAACTTTAACTTTAGACGTCATCTGCCTAACAATGACCTCGATATGTTTGTCCGAAATATCTACGTTTTGGGATTGGTATACACTTTGAACCTCATTTACTAGATAAAGTTGGACTTTTTGAAGACTAAATTTAGCTGCATCATACAAGTGGACAATTGTTTTGTAAAACCCGAAGAAAATGCTCAACATTTCGTGAGGATTTGGAGCTCCGTCCGTTATAGGAGATGCTAATCCTATAGACTCACCATTTGAAACTATTATTTTTTGTACGGGACTAATAAGATAGTCGGTTATGTTCGCGTCCGGTTCTACAATTTTTATATTATTGTAATCTTCAACGCTATAGCTAACCCTTACAATCCCAGGTCTATGACTTAACTTACAAGGTTCTTTTGGTTTTCTTCCTTCCAAAATTTCTTCGATCCTAGGTAGACCCTGTACTATGTCACCAGTCTTTGAGCGCTCAAAAACTAAAATAGCTAGAATATCTCCGCGTTGGACTAAATCTAAATTTGTAATTTGTAATATAGCTCCTGATGATATTAAATAAGGACATCCAGATCTAATTATTATAGTATTAGTATCTAAATAAACAATTTGTCCTGAATTAGAAGCTATGATGTTATTAGCTAACTGGTCTCCAGCTCTTACCAAATCTCCTTTTGCTACTTGAGGGGTTAGCCCATTTAATTCAATACGTTTTTCATTTGCAGGGGTAGAAACTAATATTTTCCTGGAAGCATTGTTACTTGTGCTAACAGTTTTTACTTGTCCCGAAGACGCACATAGCAGTTTAGTTTGAGCAACAATCGTACCAGAGCTTATTTTTTGATTATCTTGTACTGATAAAGTAGTAACTGTAAAATCCCTATTAATATCCCCAAAAGTGTCTTGTTTTATGGATAAATTTTCCAGTACTACAAGTTGTAGTTTACAGAGTTCACTGTTTGTAACCGGGACAAATTCAATATCTGCGCATAGATGTGGAACACTTGAGTCTGTTTCTAAGATGAGGTAAGTTTTTAATACCTCAACCCCTTCAATCGATTTAATACGCTCCCCGTCTTTAAAAGGTAGACGATTAATAACCCGAAGTTCAATACCGTGGCTAGAATCGGTAACACATGTTTGCTCCAAAAGGAGATCCTCGTTAGAATGAATGAGGTAGTTTTTGATCGGTCTAACTAAAAGACCAATTTGTGCTTTACAAACTAAAGGCTCTACAAACATTCTTTCTGTAGCTATTTTTCCTGGAATGATTTCTTCTCCAATTTCTACAATTTGTGAATCAGTGAGAATTTTGTCTGGCTCATTCTCAAATGCAACAAAATACCCAGGCTTTATCACGACCTCTCGAACTATTCCATTCTCTTGAATTACAGAGACATACCCCTCAATATTGTTGTAAAGATCTTTCAATATTTCTTGACCTGATACCAGATACTGACCTTGTTCTACATACAATAAAGATATGTCTTTATTTATTTCGTGTGTTTCCTCTGAAATCCAAATAATATTCCCGCCATGAATAGCAGTCAAAGGAGAATCCACTTGACTTTCTACGGATTCGTCTGTCTCTAAATTCTCATACTTAATGATCCCACCTGTAGGAGTTAGATAGGAAGTATCAAGACGTTCAGCTATAATCTGAGAGTGAGAGAGCTTGTTTCCCGGTGAGCAGTGCATCAAAAAAGTTGTACCACTGAGCAGCTCAAGACAATATGGTGAATCAGAAGATAGTGTGTCTTTCATTGCTTTAACGATCCCATTATCTAAAGAAACCGAAGAAGTAACGATCTGAATTTCTTCGCAGTTTATAGGCTCCGACCCATTTAAACGTACAATCCCCCCGTAATCACTCACAACTTGAGTAAAGGCTAATACATCGTCTTGTTCAACAACCTCATCTTCTTTTACAGCAATCTGTGAAAAAGATGGGACAGTGTAAACATCACCTTCCAAGATCCAAAGTAAACCACCCTTAGAAGTGGTTACCGTAGTATTTCCTTGTCTGTCTATTTTATCTTCAGTGATTAAGTCAGAAAAATAAACTTGGCCCGATATCTCCGTAGATAGGTCCTTTGTAACACGCTCTGTAATCATGTTTCCTCTTGCACTCATTTCCGCAATGACTTGGCCCTTTTTAAATTGCTCATTATCACTTAAAAAAAGCATCGTTCCTTGCTTCAATTCAAGTTTGGATTTGAATGCTTTATAGCTATATAAAGTCAATTGTAAGCCTTCCTCTAAAACAACCGCTTCTTCACCATGTCTGGTTCGAATTAGTCTTGTTCTTACATCAGTAGGAAACCGCAATAATCCGTCGAATGGGGCTTTAATCTGTTCCGCCAATTCTCCTGTGAATACCCCTCCAGTGTGGAATGTTCGCATTGTCAATTGAGTTCCAGGCTCTCCAATTGATTGAGCTGCAATAATACCAATTGCTTCTCCAAGATCCACTAGAGAGCCATGGGCTAAATTCCAGCCGTAACAAAATTGACAAACCGAGCGGGACGAATCACATGTCAGAGGAGAGCGCACAATAACAGATTTTACTCCAGAAGTTACAATCTTTGTTGCAGTTTCATAATCTAAATCTTGATTAATATGTGCTATAACATTTGCGGTATCTGGAGAATATATTGTTTCAAACAAAACTCTTCCCAATAATCGTCTTTCTAATGGGATTAAAATTTTATTCTTATCAATCATGGTTTTCAGGAGAATACCACGGGTAGTACCGCAATCAATCTCACGGATTATTATATCTTGCGAAACATCGACTAACCTTCTAGTTAGGTAACCTGAATCTGCAGTTCTTAAAGCCGTGTCTACTAGCCCTTTTCGAGCTCCGTATGACGAGATAATATATTCCGTTGTGGTTAATCCTTCTCTAAAATTACTTTTTATGGGAAGGTCGATAATCTGTCCTTGAGGATCCGACATCAATCCTCGCATTCCGACTAATTGTCTTACTTGAGATATGTTACCTCTCGCCCCAGAAAACGCCATCATATAAATAGGATTTAATGGATCTGTTTCTTTAAAATAGTTAATTACCTCATCTTTCAAAGACTCACTTGCATTATTCCAAGTGTCAATGACCTTCTGAAACCGTTCAACCGTCGTTATCTCACCTCTTTGGTATTTTTGCTCTGTGAATTTGATTTCTTCATTCGTTTTATTCAATAAGTCTCTCTTAGTAGGTGGGACCTTCAAATCTTCAACACTTAAAGAAATTCCAGCTCTAGTAGCATAATGGAATCCCAGGTCCTTAAGTTTATCGGCCAAATAAGACGACCGACCAGTACCATAATTACTGAAAGCCCAAGACATCAACTTTTTCAGTTCTTTTTTATCAATAACTTTGTTCGTAAATTTAGGTTTAGGAGGAATAAACAGATATTTTTCTTTCATGCCCTTTGTTTTATATCAAATATACGTGTGTACTAATTGGCACCCAAAACTAAAATATTAACTAGAAATAATTAACGAGTCTTGTACTACTTTATTAAATAAGATTCGTCCTGGAGTAGAAAATAAATATTGAGCAATCATATTGCCGTTTTTATCTTCTCGAACAATTCGCCTGTTGTAGATCTTTAAGACCGTATTTTCGCCACTTGGCTGAATTTTAAGCAAAACGTTATCGTCTTGAATTAATCCTTTGTAACGTACCCAAACGTATGAGTGTAGACGAATTTTTTTCTGTTCGTAAGCAAGCAAAACGTCGTCTAAGCTAGAAAAATAATAGAGCTGGTTATTGTTCTGTGACAAATTTTCCGTGGTTAAATAGTAACATCCTAATACCATATCTTGACTCGGCATAATTATAGGTTCTCCTGTAGCTGGAGAAAGTGAGTTATAAGGAGCTAACATCAAAAGTCTAGCTTCAGCTTGGGCCTCTAAAGACAGAGGGATGTGGACTGCCATCTGGTCTCCATCAAAATCGGCATTAAAAGCTGTACAAACTAAAGGATGCAGCTTTATTGCTCGCCCCTCAACTAAAATAGGTTCAAAAGCCTGTATTCCCAGTCTATGCAGTGTAGGAGCTCGATTCAGTAAAACGGGATGGCCTTGCATAACGTCTTCTAAAACATCCCAAACAACTGGATCATTTCGCTGAATCATCTTTTTCGCCGCTTTAATATTATTAACAAGGCCTTGATGGATCAGTCTATGAATGACAAAGGGTTGAAACAATTCTAGTGCCATTTCTCTAGGTAAACCACATTGGTTTAATTGCAATTGAGGTCCAACAACAATAACTGATCGCCCCGAATAATCAACACGCTTTCCTAAAAGATTTTGTCTAAATCTGCCTTGTTTGCCTTCAATAATATCTGATAAAGATTTCAGAGGTCGATTGTTAGCTCCAATGACCGTTCTTCCTCTTCGACCATTATCAATAAGCGCGTCAACCGATTCTTGTAACATCCGTTTTTCATTGCGAATGATGATTTCAGGCGCCAGAATTTCTTGTAAACGGATCAAACGATTGTTTCGGTTTAACACCCTTCTATATAAATCGTTTAAATCAGAAGTAGCGAACCGCCCACCATCAAGCTGAACCATAGGGCGAAGATCTGGAGGTATGACAGGAAGAATAGTTAATATCATCCACGATGGATCTGAACGAGTAGCTATAAAATTGTCGATGACTCTTAATCTTTTAATAGCTTTATCTCGTTTTAACCCCTTGGCGGATAGAACTTCTTCGCGTAAGCTTTCAGCTTCAACTTCTAAATCAATATCTTTTAATAGTTTTTGTATAGCTTCAGCCCCAATGCCCACTTCGACGCCATATAAATCTGAATCTTCTTGATAAAGTTGGTCTTCAATCTCTATCCATTCATCTTCACTCAAAAGTTTTTTATACATCAATGTGGGACAATTTCCAGGCCTTGTTACGATATAAGAGTTAAAATATACAATCTGCTCTACATCTTTTAACGAGATATCTAGCAATATAGATATAAAACTTGGAAGACCTTTTAAATACCAGACATGAGTTACAGCTGCTGCTAGCTGAACATATCCCATTCTATGTCTTCTAACTTTAGATTCGGCGACTTCTACCCCACATCGCTCACAGACAACTCCTTTATATCGAACTCTTTTATATTTCCCACAATGACATTCCCAATCTTTGATGGGACCAAAAATACGTTCACAAAATAAACCGTCCATTTCGGGTTTTAGAGTCCTATAGTTTATAGTCTCTGGTTTTGTAACCTCTCCGACCACTTGCCCATTTGGGAGAGTTCGTTCTCCCCATTTTTTTATACGTTCTGGGGAAGCTAAATTAATTTTTACATAATCAAAATATTGTTCCAATTTGGACATTCCGGAAATAGCTTTATTAATTTATATAGTACTAAGGATAATTACGACTTAATCAGATAGATACTCATCAATTTAAAAAGTTTCTCAAGTCTTCACTCGTGATCGATTCATAAGTTGGTCTAGAAGGTATTCGTCTAGAATGCACATTTGACATTAGATCCACTTCGACCCCTCTTGTTTGCCCGTCTGGTAAATTTTCGATTTTATAAGCCCCTATGTCGAGACATAACGATTGTAACTCTCGCATCAAGACTTTAAACGATTCCGGGGTACCTGGTCTCGGGATAGGCTTCCCTTTCACGATAGCGTTCAGGGTCTCATTCCTCCCTTGCATATCATCGGATTTCACAGTCAAAAGTTCTTGCAATGTATATGAGGCTCCAAAAGCTTCCAACGCCCAGACCTCCATTTCTCCTAACCGTTGCCCACCATGTTGAGCTTTACCACCCAAAGGTTGTTGTGTTACTAAAGAATATGGACCGGTGGACCGAGCGTGGATTTTGTCGTCTACTAAATGAACAAGTTTTAACATATAAGATATGCCAAGCATAACTGGGTTATCGAATCTTTCTCCAGTTCTGCCGTCGAAAAGCGGTGTTTTTCCAGGATGCCTTAAATCGAAAATCCAATCTTTGCCAGAAGTTTCTCTTGCTTTTATCAATTTTTCATTTATCAGAACTCGAGAGGCTTCAGCTCCATTCATTTCATCGAAAGGTATTATTTTGAATCTTTGGTTAAGATTTTCGGCAGCTAGTCCTAACAAACATTCAAAAATCTGTCCTACATTCATCCGAGATGGAACACCTAGGGGGTTTAATACCAAATCTACAGGAGTACCATCTGGTAGATAAGGCATATCTTGTCTAGGGAGGATCTTAGAGATAATCCCTTTATTTCCATGGCGACCTGCCATTTTGTCCCCTACTTGAATCTTCCGACTTTGAGCTATATAAACCCGAATTACAATATTAGCGCCCGTTGGTAACTCATCCCCTTTCTCTCTAGTAAAGATTCGAATATCCAATATTCTACCCCGACCCCCATTGGGTACCCGTAGAGAAGTATCCCGAACATCTCTTGCTTTTTCTCCAAAAATTGCGCGCAGTAGTTTGCCTTCCGGGGGTTGATCGGATTCTCCTTTAGGAGTAACTTTCCCCACTAATATATCCCCAGCTTCTACCCAAGAACCTACGTTGATAATTCCATTGTCATCTAACTTTCTTAAAGAGTGCTCACCGACGTTAGGTAGTTCTCGCGTAATCTCTTCAGACCCTAGCTTTGTTTGACGCGCTTCGATTTCAAATTTTTCTATATGAACTGAAGTATAGACGTCGTTGTAAACTAATCGCTCACTAATCAGAAAAGCATCTTCAAAGTTATAACCTTCCCAAGGTAAATAAGCTACGAGAATATTTTGCCCCAAGGCTAATTCTCCTCCCTCTGTAGCCGCTCCATCAGCCAAAACCTGTCCAGGTACAACCTCTTCTCCAAGCCAAACAGAAGGGCGTTGATTTATACACGTATCTTGATTTGAACGTTGATATTTGTGTAAATGATAGGATATTTCTTTTCTCTCTTCATCAGTGATACAAATTTCATCAGCAGAAACGTAAGTGACAGTTCCTTTAGAACGACTTACAGTTACCATTCCAGAATCCCGAGCCGCCTGAGCTTCCAAACCAGTCCCTACAAGAGGACTTTCGGGGAAGAGCAAAGGGACTGCCTGACGCTGCATATTTGACCCCATAAGAGCCCGATTGGCGTCATCATGTTCCAAAAATGGGATCAAGGAGGTAGCTATTGAAATTACCTGAAGGGGTGAAACACCTATATAATCAACCTGATCAGGACGGCTAGTAGTAAACTCTTGGCGATACCTAACTGGGATTGCATCTCCTATTATGGTTTTATTCTCATCTAAGGGGATGTCTCCTGGCGCTACCCAGATATCGTTTTCCTGGTCGGCTGTCAAGTAAATCGGAGGGACTTCATTTAGTACCCTGCCCGCTTCCACTTTATAAAACGGAGTTTCTATAAATCCATAGGCATTAATACGAGCATGGGTAGCTAAAACCCCGATTAATCCCGCATTTGGGCCTTCGGGAGTTTCAATAGGACAAATTCTTCCATAATGACTTGGGTGAATATCTCGCACAGCAAAACCTGCTCGATCTCGACTTAAACCTCCAGGCCCTAATGCACTAACTCGACGTTTATGAGTCAATTCGGCTAATGGATTAGTTTGATCCATAAACTGAGATAATTGACTAGAACCAAAAAACTCTCTAATCGCGGCAATTATTGGTTTAGGATTAACTAATGTGGTTGGTGTCAGAGTATTTAAATCACAAATGGTCATTCTTTCCCTAATGATTCTCTCAAGACGGTTTAAACCTACCCGAACTTGATTTTGTAGTAATTCACCAATAGATCTAACTCGACGATTTCCTAGATGATCAATATCATCAATCTCCCCGACATCAAATTTAAGATTTATCAGGTAATCGAGAGATGATAAGGCATCTTGAGGAGTTAATACTCTTATACTTTCAGGAATAGATAAGCGCAGTTTTTTGTTCAGTTTATAACGACCAACTTTACCTAAGTCATATCTCTTAGGATCAAAAAAACGAGAATATAAGATTTGTTGGCCCCCATTTACACTGGCAGGCTCTCCTGGGCGCAGTTTCGCATACATTTGAATCAATGCTTCTTCAGTCGTGTAATTACCTTCAACGCGGAATGTTTTTTTTAAATAATCTGGGTTTTTTAACCCATTGTATATATCCGTATCACTTAACCCCATAGCTTTTAAGAAGACATGAGCTGGGATCTTTCTAGTTTTGTCGATTCGAACCCAAACTAAATCATTCTTATCGATCTCGAATTTGACCCAAGCACCTCTATTTGAAATTAAACTTGCACTGTAAGTTCTTCTACCTTGTTTATCAGTTTCTGACTTATAATAAATTCCGGGGCTTCTAACAATTTGATTTACAATAACTCTTTCTGCTCCATTAATAACAAAAGTTCCCCTATCAGTCATCAGGGGTAAATCACCAATAAATACTTCTTGTTCCTTAATTACACCTGTTTCTCTATTAATTAACCGGGCAGGAACATATACTTGAACTGAATAAGTTGAATCTCTTCTTTTAGATTCAGTAATACTATATTTTGGACATTTGAGTTTGTACTTATCTCCTAATAAATAAAGTTCTAAATTTCCAGTGTAATCTGTTATAGGAGAGAAGCTGTTTATCTCTTCTGACAGACCTTCTTCCAAAAACCAACAAAAACTTGCACGTTGAATTTCTACTAAATCAGGCAAGATGAAAGTAGAAAGTGTAGTGCTAGACATGGGAATAATATCTCCTTTATAAGGTTAATTAAATTATTGAATTATGTAATCTAGTATCAGATGTTGAGCAATGAATTTCTGACTAGACATTAAATTTTATTTTTGAGAGACCAATCTAGCATCTATCAGAACCCTATATGAAACTAAACACGAAATATAAAATCTCAGTGGAAAACTGTGTGACTCGAGTATAAATCTAAAAAAATCAAAGTTGAAATAAAAACTGGGTAATTGTAGTCCTATAATAAGATAGACTTAAGATAAAAGTTAACTAAATATAGATAACTAATGCCATAAGTCTAAATTTTTAAAGTTAAACTATAACCAACTAAGAGTAAACTGTGGGTTAATACTTAGAACGAGAAGGTAGAAAGTCATGATACTCTTTTCTCTGCCTCAGTAAACTAAGAAACAGCTAGTAACACTGAACTTGCTGAAATACATGTCTTGCATAAAACGTTAAGCCAACGCCTTCTTAAAATATTTGTCCAAAGTAGCTTTTTTCGAAGCCCCTGCGTTAGAATGTAAAACTCCTTTCTGAACAGCTTTGTCTATTTTACTATGGCATAAAGAGATAAGTTTTTCGACACTAGATTTGTTGGTACCATCCATATTTTCTATAGCCACTCGACATTTTTTATAAATCGTTTTTATTGTTGATTTATAAGCTTTATTGCGAAGACGATTACGCTCATTAATTTCAATACGTTTTTTCGCCGATTTGTTATTTGCCATTGGGGGGTAATTCCTACATGTTGTAAAATCTATAGGTCATTTCTCTAAAAGTAAGTTGCGTAAAAATTATATCAATGCTGAGATCTTAATGATAGCAAAAATTATTATAGCATTTTATAGTTTTTGAGCACCTTTTTTGTTCTAGCTCAGATTTTCCCCCTCTGGAGGCATTTGGGTCAAAGTACCTAGTAAAATATGTAGAAGTAAAATGGGTTGGCTGTAATGAACAACTAAATACTTACAATTTGAACAAAATTTAGTTATAGTAGAAGTAAGTAATAGTTTAATAAATAATAAAAAATTAAATAAAAATAACTAGTAATGGCTAAAAGTAAAGGAGCAAGGGTAGTTATAACATTAGAATGTAGATCCGCGGAAGGAGTATATCGTTATACAACTACAAAAAATAGGAGAAATAATCCTAATAAATTAGAATTAAAAAAATATTCTCCAGTCTCTAAAAAGCACGAAATTTTCAAAGAAATAAAATAAATACATACCAATTGGGGCATAAACTATGGTTATATATCGTCGTAAAGCATCTCCCTTAAAAGTTACAGATACTATCGATTATAAAGATGTCGAATTATTAAGCAAATTTTTAAGTGAACAAGGTAAAATTTTACCAAGACGTCTTACAGGACTAACAACTAAACAACAAACAAAAATAACTAAAGCTATAAAGAGAGCAAGAATATTATCTCTTTTACCATTTGTAAACAAAGAGAACTAAAAGATACTATTGAAAATCTTACAAAATTTTCAATAGTATCTTTTAGTTCTCTTTGTTTACAAATGGCAAAAGTCCTATACGATTACTAGCGGTCTCCTAGCGACTTCTTTTCTTTTCTATTAGATTAAATGCTCTTATGACATCAGCTTCAGACCAAGTATCAAAATCTTTAACAAAAATACCGCATTCTAAATTCTCTTTTACTTCCAAGACATCATCTTTTAAACGTTTTAAAGAGTCCAACGATCCTTCGTAGACAACCTCAGCATTGCGCATGATTTTAATATGACAGCCCTGTACTAATTTTCCTTCTGAGACAAAAGAACCTGCAACAAAGCTTTTCCCGAGAGGGAAAATGTTTTTTACAGTTGCAGAGCCGATGAACTGCTCATCATATTCTGGTCCAACAACGAGGTCAATCATATCTTGTACATAATCAAATAAATCGTAAATCACGTCAGATTCTTTTACGATTACGTTTGAGTTTTTCGCAGCTTTTCTTGCACCAGAAGCTAAGGTCGTGTTAAAAGCTAGAACGGTGGCGTTGCTAGTATAAGCAAAGTCGATGTCAGTTTCAGTAATTTCACCCGGAGCAGCGTATAAAACTTTAATCTGTACTTTTGGGTGAGACATTTTATAGATCGTATTAACTATCGCTTCCACAGAGCCTTGAATGTCCGTTTTAATAATCAGATTAATTTTTCCTTTGAGTTCCAAATCAGAGATATTATAATTTTCATTTAAAGTTTGACTAATCGAGGTACCCCTGTCTTGATCTTGTACTTTTTGGACAGCTAGTTTAGCTTCTTTCTCATCAGAATAGATCGTAAAAATATCTCCAACTTTTGGAGCTTTGGATAACCCCCATATCAGAGCAGGAGACGAAGGGGAAACACTAGAAACTCGCTCCCCATTTGAGTCAAGTATCCCCCGAATTTTTGCGATGGAATCCCCAGCAACCAATATATCTCCTACTTTTAAAGTTCCATTTTGGACTAGTAGACTAGCTATAGCTCCTTTTGTCCGATCTATATGGGATTCTAATATCGTTCCCTGAGCGTTCGCAGTTGGATCCGCCGTCAACGTTTCTACCTCGGACAACAACACAATAAGTTCTAAAAGATTATCAATATTAGTTCCTTGCTTAGCACTAATAGGAACCATTAGCGTATCACCACCCCAACTTTCCGGTATAAGATTATATTTTGATAATTCTTGTTTTATATTCTCAACATTTGCGTCTTCTTTATCAATTTTATTTATAGCAACAATCAAAGGGACATTAGAAGATTGGATATACTTAATAGCCTCTATGGTTTGTGGTCTCACACCATCATCTGCCGCTACAACTAAAATAGCTATATCAGTAACTTGAATTCCTCGGGATCTCATCCCAGAAAACGCCTCGTGCCCAGGTGTATCTAAAAATACTAATTTTCTTTTTTGTTCTTTGTAATCAAGCTCTACTTCATAAGCTCCAAGTTTCTGCGTGATACCCCCGGATTCTTTTTTTGCGGTTTGAGTGTTTCTAATGTAATCTAATAAGCTAGTTTTTCCATGATCTACGTGTCCCATAACGGCAATGATAGGAGGGCGTTTCTCATGAGTAAGTTTATCAGTTTCAAATAGCTCTAATTTTTTGGGATCCTCTTCCTGGTTTTCTATAAATGTGACTTCAACCCCGACTTCTTCTCCAACTAAAATCGCAGTTTTAACATCAAGCACTTGGTTCATAGTGACAGATATACCCTTGAAGAATAAGACTTTTATAATTTCTGTATCATTTATAACTAATAACTCAGACAATTCTGGAATAGTCAATGGTCCAGAAATAGTGACATTTTCTGGTCTAGAAGGTACTTTTGTATCACTATTTCGTTTAGTCGCCGAAGTATTCTTCTTTTTCTTCTTCGACCCACTAGAGGCTGAAGGTTTTTGTTTAACGAAAATAGACTTCGAAGAAGAAGAGTCTTGTTTTTTGACCGACGGTCTCTCCAAGGAAAGAGAAGCGACATTCGAAGTAGAATCACTGTCATTATCTTCCTCAGAAATGGAATCATACTCGTCGTCGAAATCAACTTTCACGCGTGATTTCTTCTTTAACTTATTTCGAACTTTGGAAGTATCACTATCATCATCTTTTTCGATTTTTTTTGTTTTTTTGTCTAATTTAAAAGAAGGTTTTAAATTCAGTTGAAGAGAGTCAGATGTGTCTGTTTCTAAGTCAACAAGTTCGGTGCTATCAAGCGTTAACATTGAAGAGGGGGAGGCTTTAGCATCAAAAGACTGAATAAGAATAGGATTTGAGAGCTCCAAAACGCTTTCAAAATTCGATCTGGTATCACTGGATGACATTGCTGTCGTAGTTCCTGTGTGGAAGTTATCTCGAACAAGAATGTGCGTAATAAAATGGTTAGCAAGATTTGATTTATTGTGAATTTGTCTATACATTTCTAGATTAGGGTTATTAGGCAATAAAAATTACAGTTTTGGAAATAAAATACTCAAGATCACTGATGAACAATACTTAAAGAGATAAATATATAATTGTAGAAACTGCAAATCAAGTTATAGATGTGAAACCCTTGTACTTGAAAAACTATTTATAAGATTCTCAAGAGAAACGCCATTTTATTCAAACACTATGATTAAATAATAATATTATAAGTATAAAGCTATGCTGAACTGATTTGTATAAAACTTACTTTTAGAACTATGCCTAGATTTCAGAAGAATGACAATTTTATTGATAAGACTTTTACCATCCTAGCAGATATTGTATTAAAAGTACTGCCAGCAAGTAAGCAAGAAAAAGAAGCTTTTTCATACTACAGAGATGGCATGTCTGCCCAGTCTGAGGGTGAATACGCAGAGGCTTTGGAAAACTATTATGAAGCATTAAGACTTGAAGAAGACCCATATGATAGAAGTTATATTTTGTACAATATAGGTCTAATATATGCGAGTAATGGAGAATATATCAAAGCCTTAGAATATTATCATCAGGCTCTAGACTTAAACTCTCGCTTACCACCAGCATTAAATAACATAGCGGTTATATACCATTACCAAGGTGTTAAAGCTTCTGAAAAAAAAGATTTGGAAACTGCACGAAGTATGTTTGATAAGGCTGGAGAGTATTGGAAGCAAGCTATTAGGTTGGCACCTAATAATTATATAGAAGCTCAGAACTGGTTAAAAACTACAGGAAGAATGTCTGCCGATAACTTCAACTAAATAATTTATGTTTTTAAGTGATTAAAACGAAACCCAGAAGTGTGTTCTAGGCCTTTTTTTATTGGATTTTGTAAGACCTTGTAGTAGCTCCTTATCTTGTAAGATTGAAATTAACAGGTTACATATCTCAAGTTCTATTCTACAATAGAAGAATAAGTAAAGACTGATCAAAGTCTCAAAATGTTTATAATCTAAAAACATAATTTATTACGAAACTCTTCCATCATTTTGTATTTAAAAAACTGAAAGTAATATGGTTAACACTGCAACAAGCACTGGTTTCATTACTCAAATTATTGGCCCTGTTGTTGATATTGAATTTCCAAATGGGAAATTACCTAGAATTTATAACGCGGTAATTGTTGGAGAAGGTGAAAGTTCTGTAACATGCGAAGTGCAACAACTTCTAGGAAACAACAGAGTAAGAGCAGTATCTATGACTTCTACGGATGGCCTAAAAAGAGGGATGTCTGTAGTAGATAAAGAAGCTCCAATTAGTGTACCTGTTGGTAAAGTTACTCTAGGACGTATTTTCAACGTTTTAGGGGTTCCTGTAGATGAAATGGGAGATGTTGATATTAACGAAACTCTTCCAATCCACAGATCTTCTCCAGCATTTACTCAATTAGATACTAAGCCATCTATTTTTGAAACTGGAATTAAAGTAGTTGATCTTTTAGCTCCATACCGTAGAGGTGGGAAAATTGGTCTGTTCGGTGGAGCTGGGGTAGGAAAAACTGTTTTAATTATGGAGCTGATAAACAATATTGCAAAGGCTCATGGTGGAGTTTCCGTATTTGGTGGAGTAGGTGAGAGAACACGTGAAGGTAATGACCTTTACATGGAAATGAAAGAGTCCAAGGTTATTAACGAAAACAATCTTACTGAATCTAAGGTTGCTCTTGTTTACGGACAAATGAATGAACCACCAGGTGCTCGTATGAGAGTAGGCTTAACGGCTCTAACAATGGCTGAATACTTCAGAGATATTAACAAACAAGACGTTCTTCTATTTATTGATAATATCTTTAGGTTTGTACAAGCTGGTTCTGAAGTATCTGCATTATTAGGTCGTATGCCATCAGCTGTAGGATACCAACCTACGTTAGCAACAGAAATGGGTGGACTTCAAGAACGAATTACTTCTACTTTAGAAGGATCCATTACTTCTATCCAAGCTGTATATGTACCAGCAGATGATTTAACAGATCCTGCTCCAGCTACAACTTTCTCTCACCTAGATGCAACGACAGTGTTATCTAGAAACCTAGCAGCAAAGGGTATTTATCCAGCGGTAGATCCTTTAGACTCAACGTCTACTATGCTACAGTTAGCAATTGTTGGAGAAGAGCACTATAACACAGCACAAAACGTTAAGCAAACTCTACAACGATACAAAGAATTACAAGATATTATTGCCATCTTAGGACTAGATGAGCTTTCTGAAGATGATAGAAGAACTGTAGCTCGTGCTAGAAAAGTAGAGAGATTCTTATCTCAACCTTTCTTTGTTGCAGAAATCTTCACAGGATCTCCTGGGAAATATGTATCTTTAGCTAACTGTATCAAAGGATTTAACATGATCCTGAATGGTGAATTAGATGAATTACCAGAACAAGCCTTCTATCTTGTAGGTGATATTGATGAAGCAATTGAAAAAGCAAACAGCTTGAAAGGATAGGTAAAAATTATGGCTTTACATATTAGCATAATAGCCCCAGATAGAACTGTGTGGGACTCAAATGCCGAAGAAGTAATTCTTCCAAGTAGCACTGGTCAACTAGGTATATTACGTGGTCACGCTCCACTTCTAACTGCATTAGACGTTGGAGTTATGCGAGTACGTATAGACAAAGAATGGACTCCTATAGTTCTTATGGGTGGATTTGCTGAAATAGAAAATGATGAGTTGACTATTTTAGTAAATGGGGCCGAAGAAGGATCGAAGATAAACAAAGAAGAGGCGGAAGCAAATCTTGAAAAGATGACAGTTCGCTTCAATGAAGCTGTTACTAGCAAAGAAAAAATCGAAGCAACACAAAATTTAAGAAAAGCTAGAGCTCGAGTTCAAGCAGCTACTGCTTAAATTCAATCTACATTTTTTACATCTATTATGAAAAAGAGATTTTTTGAAATTATTTCAAAAATCTCTTTTTTTATGAAAGTAAGTATATTAAGAATATTCAAAAATTGGTGAGATTTGATGAAAAAAGATTAAATTACCTACTATGGAGGAGCTTTAAAACATATAGTAAAAACCTATCTTAATACTATGTCTTCAAAAATAGAATATACAAAGCCTGCCAGCTTAATACCTTACTCAGTTAATTTTAAGCAAAGCGAATCAGAGATGTCTTTATCAGAACATTTGGAAGAGCTACGCCAACGTGCCTTCTGGTCCATTGGAGCACTGATTGTGAGTGTTATTGTTTGCTTGGTTAGCGTAAAAACAATAGTTAAAATACTACAAGAACCGGCTATTGGTATCAAATTTCTTCAATTTGCGCCGGGAGAATATTTCTTCGCTTCATTAAAAGTAGCTACCTACAGCGGCATTTTAATAAGTAGTCCCTTTATTATTTATCAAATAATCCTTTTCATTCTACCTGGTATGACTAGAAATGAGAGGAAAACTATTCTACCTATAACATTAAGTTCTCTAATGCTGTTTGTGTTAGGGCTAATTTTTGGTTATGCGTTAATTGCTCCAGCAGCGTTAAACTTTTTCATAAACTATGGATCTGAGGTGGTAGAACCTTTTTGGTCATTTGAACAATACTTTGAGTTCATCATAGTATTACTCTTCAGTACTGCTATAGCGTTTCAGTTACCAATCGTCCAAGTGATGTTGGGTCTACTCAAAGTAGTTTCGGGAAAAACAATGGTGTCCATCTGGAGATATGTGATTCTAGGATCTACAATAATCGGAGCTGTATTAACCCCATCTGTAGATCCCTTGACTCAAATAATTATGTCCTCGATTGTTTTAGTTCTCTACTTTGGAGGAGCAGGCATAGTTTTATTAATCGATAAAAGTAGAGAAAATATTACTTATGAATCTAAAATTTAGGTTAAAATACAAGTAGAGAAAAAAGCCTACTTTTATCTTAAAATTCCTAAAGTATATTTCAATAAGTCCTAAACATACTGTAATAGCCTTTAGATTTTGAATAGAGCATTTTATTTTACCTAAGTACTTATTTAGTTAGACGTTTTTTAATTCTCAGAAGAATGACTGGAAAGTAAAAACTCAGTAAATATAATCTTTTATTGTGAAATGTTTTATGACTAATAGAACATTTGCATCAAACCATTAAATCAAATATATCCGTCAGACAGTGATCTAAAGAAAAATGAAAAATAAATTCTTACAAAACTTAAATAAAACCTTAAAGTCTATTTTATTGAGCTTAAGTCTAACGACTTATGTCCTATTCCCATCAGTATCTGACGCCTTTCCAATATTTGCTCAACAAGCATATGAGAATCCTAGAGAAGCAACTGGAAGAATAGTATGTGCTAATTGTCACTTAGCTCAGAAACCAGTTGAAATTGAAGTTCCACAAGGAGTTTTACCGGACAGTGTATTTGAAGCTACAGTAGAAATTCCATACGATAAATCTCTCCAACAGGTTACTGCTACTGGAAAGAAAGGTCCTATGAACGTTGGAGCGGTTTTAATACTACCAGAAGGATTTACATTAGCTCCTAAAGATAGATTAACACCGGAACTACAAGAAAAAACAAAAGGAGTTGTTATCTCTCCATACAGCAACTCAAAGAAAAATATCTTAGTAGTAGGACCAATTCCTGGAGCAGATCACCAAACAATAGTATTCCCTATATTAGCCCCTAATCCAGCAGACAATAAGAATGTACACTTCATTAAGTATCCCATATATGTAGGGGCTAATCGAGGTAGAGGTCAAGTTAATCCTACTGGTGATAAGAGTAACAATACACTGTACACGTCTCCTGCAGATGGTCAATTAACTAACATTACTAAAACTGAAACTGGCGTTACACTAAGTATTAAAACTAAAGGTGGCGATATAGTTGAAACAAAAATTCCTACGGGTCCAGATTTAATTGTGAAAAAAGGAGCTAGCTTAACAGCTGATCAACCTTTAACAAACGATCCGAACGTAGGTGGATTTGGACAGACAGAAACAGAGATTGTTTTACAGAGTCCAGCTCGAGTTAAAGGACTAATAGCTTTCTTCTTCACTGTGATTTTTGCTCAGATCATGCTGGTTCTTAAGAAAAAGCAATTTGAGAAAGTTCAATTAGCTGAAATGAATTTCTAATTAATCCATCTTTTTCGCAAGATTAATTCAATAAGCCCGAAAAAAGAGACTTCTTTTTTCGGGCTTATTGAATTAATCTTGCGAAAAAGATGTAGCTAACGGCCTAACCGTAAGTGTTTTACTGTTACCCAATTAACTAAGTCATTATAGAATCTTATAAAACCCCCAAAAGAATATTAAAGAGAATTATTTAGTACTTACTGATTTAAGTATTTGGGTGAAAGAGCCTCTATCCGAAACTGCTATTTGAGCCAACATCTTTCTATTAATGGAAACCTTAGAAACTTTCAGAGTGTTTATCAACGAACTGTAGTTCGTGCCTTCTAAACGAGCTGCTGCATTAATTCGCGTTATCCACAAGCTACGAAATTCTCGTTTTTTTCTTTTTCTACCAACGTATGCGTAACGCAGTGCCTTCATCACTTGTTGATTAGCTATTCTAAATAATTTAGAACTACTTCCTCTAAACCCTTTAGCTAGGGAAAGAATCTTTTTACGTCTTTTTCTAGCAACGTTCCCTCGTTTTACTCTAGCCATAATGATACTCCCTTATTTAACTATCAAATAATGTCTGGTTTACAAATAAGCTAACATAGTTTTTAAACACTTAGAATCCCCAAACGTTACAACCATCTTTTGGGATAAAGCGCGTTTTCTCTTCCCTGATTTATGTTCTAATAAATGTCCTTTAAAAGCTCTTTTGCGAATAAATAATCCATTGCGTGTTTTTTTGAATCGTTTCTGGGCAGAACGACAGGTTTTAATCTTTGGCATAGTTCTAAAATATGTACTATAATTCAGTAAATTATTTTTCTTTTTTAAATTAATATCAAGCTTAAGGTATGGATAACATTATTTAGTATAGCGCATATATATAATTGGGAATAATGCCGTGACTGAGTAATCTTCCATACCTTAAGTAAAATATATCCTAAGTGAGTTAAACTAAACTTGAGGATTCCTTTTGGGATTTAGGAAAAAATCCATTAAAGTAATTCATAACTATTCGGCTAGCTATTTTAATGAAACTTGTTTCTAGCTCCTGGAATAATTTCATGTTTAAACTAAAAGCAACGTTGGCTTCAGCTACAATTTGGCGCGCGGCTTTACTGTCCACCGGTAACGCATCTAAAGCTGCTTTGTAATCTTGTTTAAATTGTTGCTCATCCTGGATATCATCAAATTCGTAGAAAGCCAATCCATTCCGTGATTGTAAATTCATAGCTCGTTGAGCAATTTTTTTCAGGATTTGGCCTCCAGATAAGTCTCCTAAGTATCTAGTATAAGCATGGGCTACTAATAAATCAGGACGTTTTTCGCTTACTTCTGCAATTCGGTCAATATATAACCTAGTTGCTTCTGAAGGGTATAAATTAGTAGTCCAATCTTCCCCATAGTAAAAAGCTAAATCTTTCTTCAAACTCTCAGTTCTATTTAATTCGGGGAAATAAATCGGTTTAATAAATTCATTTTCTTTATTCTTCTCCATAGCTTCTTCCAAAGATAGATAAACGAAGTATAAATTTGCAAGCATGTGGCTGTAAGAACTTTTATCGATAACTCCACCTAAAAACGATTTTACAAAGCTCACGTTTTCTGCCATACTATGGGATTTACTCGTACCCTCGCGCAGTTGAATTGTTAAATTACTTGTCATGTTTGTTAATTGGTTTTTTATAGACGTAAGATACATTATTTTAAAACTTAAGTTTGAACCTGGAATACTTTCAAGAATGTTTTCTTTCAATACATAATATTATATATGACAATATTTTAAATGAGCTTAAAAAGTGTAGATTGTAATGTAATAAGTTACATTGCTCAATGTAACTTATTACATTACAATCTATACTTTCCATTCCTAGGTTCTGAGCTGCCAAATAAACAAGGGAGATACATACTCTTTGCAATATAAAAATCTATGTGAAGACAAAACCAGCTACGTATTATAATAGTAAGTTGTATGTAGTATAATATACCAATAAGGCTCAAAATAAGAGTTAGATTCAGAAACTTACAGTAGGAACGGTAGATCTGACCCCCATTTTACTATCATAAGATACTGGAGCATTATCTCATATCTCTAGCAAAAGTAGCTAAAATTTTAAAAAGTAATAGTCAAAAAATAATTAATTTATGGATATAATCACTCTAGGATGGTCTTCATTAATGGTAGTCTTCACATTTTCTTTAGCTTTAGTTGTTTGGGGAAGAAACGGATTTTAATTACAAACTTGTTTGTTAACCGCGACCAAGAAACTAATAAAATAACACAATAACATAAGGTAAAAACTATGGGAAATGAAATAATAAATGCCGCAATAGTATGTACGGTTATAACTTTAATTGGTTTAGCATTAGGCTTCGCCCTACTGAAATTCCAAGGAGAATAACACTTTTTAAAAATTAACAAGTTTGGGGATGCGAGATAACAATCCTAGATCAATCCCCTTACTAGTTCATACACTATTAACAAAACGAATCTTCAAAATGATACAAAGTCTCTGGATACTAAGTTCTATAGCACTAATATTTACTATTATGATCCATAACCCTAAATCACAAGGTATGGGAGGGCAAAACCAATTATTTGCAAATACAAGAAGTGCTGAAGCCAACCTAAACAAGGTTACTTGGGTTTTGATCACAACTTTTTTTTCCTTGACTATATATTTAGCAATAACCAATAAAATAGACTAATACCGTTAGTAACGAAGCGTTATTTATGTTTCTTTTAATATTTAGTTATGAAAAAATTTATAATAGAATGCCCGGTGCCAAAGGATCAACAACCTATAAATGAATATTCAAATCTCAAAACCTCTATATTCTTTCTTTGGACAACAAAAGATCTTAATACATACATTAAAGGAACTATTTTTTTAGTAACATGTTCCTATTTACTAGTATTAGCCCTAGTTATAAGTAGTACTCCACAGATAGAAAAAATACAACCCGTGGAAGTAATCAATTACATAAATGTATTTGGAAATCTGCTATTAAATCTGTACTTTATACGACTTTATTTAGGTTGGACTTATATCTATGAACGTTTGATAAAAGCGAGTATAAGTTATGAGGAATCTGGGTGGTATGATGGACAAGTTTGGGTGAAGACACCAAATGTATTAATACAAGATAAACTTGTGGCAGAGTATCAGATAGCCCCTGTATTAAACAGACTTAAATTGACTATAACTGGACTTACTCTCTTAGTAACCCTAGGAGTGATTCACCTATGTTTACAATAAGAAGAAGAATAAAATATCTTGTGAAAGTAGAAAGATATTAGATAAAATGATACTATATATAATATAGGTAATACGCGGGGTAGAGCAGTCTGGTAGCTCGTCGGGCTCATAACCCGAAGGTCAATGGTTCAAATCCATTCTCCGCTATAAATTATAGTATTTGTTTGTTGCATGGTTGCACTTTTATGCTATTATATAATTAGATCAAAAATATAGAAACTATATGAGTGAAACATTAAATTTACAAATCCCGTCACCTACATTTGAAGGGAGCACAGGTGGATGGTTACGCGCAGCTGAAGTTGAAGAAAAATATGCTATCACTTGGACTAGCGGTAAAGAACAAGTCTTTGAAATGCCTACTGGTGGGGCAGCTATTATGAGAAAGGGTGAGAACCTTTTATATCTAGCAAGAAAAGAACAATGTCTAGCTTTGGGAACACAGTTAAAAACTGGTTTTAAAATAACAGACTATAAAATATATCGTATATTCCCAAGTGGAGAAGTACAATATCTGCACCCTAAAGATGGCGTCTTCCCTGAGAAGGTAAATGCTGGCCGTATAGGAGTGGGGAACGTATCACACTCTATCGGAAAAAACCTTAATCCGTCTCAGATTAAATTTACGAATAAATCTTTTAACGGTTAACTGAATAGAAACTAATATACCTGTAGGGACTTCTCTGCAAGTATATTGGTACTGCGCTAATAAGGAGAGATGGCAGAGCTGGTCTAATGCATCTGATTTGAAATCAGAAGAAATGTTAAAGTTTCCGTGGGTTCGAATCCCACTCTCTCCTATAAAAATTACCTTTAAATTGATTTTATACTATAAAATTTATGAATTAACTATTTAAAAGCGGGTGACGCGATTCGAACGCGCGACATCAACCTTGGCAAGGTTGCGCTCTACCACTGAGCTACACCCGCTTAATATCTATACAGTAAATAATAAGAAAAATCTTAGTTTCTGTCAAGTAGTAAAGCTTATTAAAACTAAAGTTCAGGTTTAATAAGCTTTACTACTAGTTTGTTTTCAACTAAATAACGAAAGAGTTAAACGCGGCAATTACGATAACTAGACCGAACCAAAGTCCAGCAGCACTATATACAAGGCCCTTGGACTTTTCCCATTCTCCTGGAGATACTAGGATAACCGGAACTCCTACGACAAGTGCAAAAGATAATAATATTAAAATACTAACAAGTATTTGTAGAAGACCAACCATATTACATGTCCTCAAATGTAAAATTTAAATCTGTATTAAATGCTACCTACTCTTGATATATTTCTTTTAAAACTTAAGAAATTATCGAAGAGAGGATGTATCTATTACATGTTATACTATGATGTTTTATTTTTTACGATTATTTAATAATAATAAATAGAAAATTTTAAAAATAGTATCGAAGCAAGGTTAATAAGTTGTTAATCTTGTAGATCTGACCTTTACTCTGTAAGCAATTTAAAACAAATCTAAATACTTAATTAACTTTAAGTTAAAGTATATTGTAAAATATCTAATAAGCGCGATTAGAAATGGGATGCAAAAAATACCATTTTTATCTAGTTTTTGATCTACAAACATTTTTCCTTACTATGAGGGTTATAAAAATATGGAAGCAATTTTACTAATAGCTAAACTGCCGGAAGCTTATGCAGTGTTTAAGCCAATTATAGACGTAGCTCCTGTTATTCCAGTATTCTTTCTTCTACTAGCATTTGTGTGGCAAGCTGCTGTTGGATTCAGATAAATAAAAATTTGAAGCATCATTTTGAAAGAAATGTGCTTCAAATTTTTTGTTTTTAAACAAATATTGGTAACTAACGCTTCAATACTTTTGTAAAAAATTAATAAGCAAATGAAGATTGGGTAAATCACTAATATTAAATAGAAAATCTAGAATCAATTATACTAAATAATAGTTATATAAAATCTAGTTGAGCTACCAAGTCTCTACATTTTATATACACCACCTTATATTCAACTTCTGGTTGAATCGTTAAAATAAAATCGTAATAATAAATAAAAATGATAGAACCTCTTTTATTTGGAATAGTATTAGGACTTATACCTGTAACATTAGCAGGCCTTTTCGTAGCAGCTTACGTGCGCTAGGTAAACAAAATCATAACCGGTGATTAAGCTAGACTGATGGTAGTTGAGTGTAAATCTCAATTCCGCTGATAACATGGGGATAAACCAGGATCTAACCTACAAGGGAAACCTTTAATGGGAACAAAGCATGATCTCAAAAACTTTACTTCTTCGGGAAAACTATTCAAAAGAAAATTCGTAAAGTAGGTAAAAGAAAGAAGGGTAAAAGCTAAACTGCTTGAACTGCAATAGCTATTGGTATAGCTACTACCTCTCCACGATGTTAATGAATGAAATCCCGAATTTAACAACCTAACCGTGGTTACCAAGGTATTAAGTTAATAAAAGTAAGCTATTAACTTAGTTATCATACCGAGGAAAAATTCCCAAGAAGGGTAAAGCTATGAAAACAGTACCCCCCTTTCATATATAGCCGTCAGTTATAGAAACCTAGGATTACCTAAAGTTAAAACTACTAAGGTAACGGATGGCCCATAGTAACAATGACAGTTTGAAAGCTCATTGATGAAGGGGTTTCAAGAACGTTGGTTTAAATACAGGAGGAATTATCATTTGATAATGAATATCTTGGAGCGTATCGAATCCTTGAGAACAAGGAATCAAAACACAGTTAGAGCTATAAACAAAGAGTTGTACAAACTTGTAAATGACAAAGATTTAGTAAAGCGCACGTCGATGAAGACAGCCGTCACTCTAAATAAACTACAAAGAACAAGTTCCGATGATATCCTAAAAACTTCAGCCAAACAGCAGAATTCAGACAAAAAGGAAACAATTCAAAAAGCTCTTGTCTTAATATTAGAAGCCATATATGAACCAAGTTCCTCTGGATACAATAACAATTTTGGAAAAAAAATTGGTTGCATCACCAGATTGAAAAAGATAAAGAGTCAGTGGAAAAATGTAGATTGGGTAATTAAGGGAAACTTCAATGAAACTGACCTGATTTTAAACCAATATAAATTGCTCCAAATTCTTCGTAAGAAAATTCAGGATGAAAAGTTTTTAGGATTAATATGGGCTTTTCTTCAAAATAGCTTAGGATTTACTAAACTTGTACACATAACTAGTAGACCCAACGAGCTCACTAGTCTATTGGCCAATATATATATAAATGAATTTGATGTAACTCTTGAAGAGCTAAGATTCAAAATTAATAGGGTAATAATAGAAAAGAACTACAGAAAAGCTATATCAAACAATAATGTCCTTGAGAGGGGTAATTATAAGTTCGATTTACTAAAAGGTAAAGTAAACTTTGTTCGAACAGGACAGACATGGATGATTGGTGTGTCTAAAGCCCAAAAAGTCGCAATCAAAGTTAAAAGACTGTTACAACTATTTTTAACAAAAAAACTTTGCTTGCCAAAGGAACCCATAAAAATTATATATTTAGAAAAAACAAACATTGTATTTTTAGGATACATGCTGCTAAAAAAAAAGCAGTGTATTAAAAACGAAGTAATGACTGAAGAAAACCGTACAACAAGATTACAGTGGTCATTTCCAACAGCTGAAGTTATCAAAGAATTAGCTAACAGAAGCTTCTGTACAAACCTAGGGAAAGGGATAGCAAAGTTAGACTGGGTTCCATACACAGAAAAAACAATAATTAAAAATTATGAAACGCTTCTAACAAGATTGAAAAGTTGTTACTTTTTAGCAGATAACTATAAAACTAGCATCAGACGCTTAGAGTATATTATAAAATTGTCTTGCGCACACACCTTAGCAAGTAAACACAGATCTACTGTATCTACTCAGATAAAACGATTAGACCATCTACGATGGTATAAAACCTCTTCTAAACTTACTAGAAAAGCTCAATTTAGAAATGATATTAAATCTGTTAAAGCCATACTAGCCCCATTTCGAGAAAAAGATAACCTGATATCAATAACTCCATGTGGAATTTGTAATATGAATACAAACATTGAGAGCCATAGTATGAAAACTATGGATAAAAAGAAGACATGTATGGCAAGTATAGTTAAAGATGAGCTAGTACAAAACTTGGATAGAAAACAATTTTGTATTTGTAAATCCTGTCAATCAGAGTCGCATAAACTATTACGAGTTTCATGAACCTAATGAAGAGTGGTTATCTGTAAAGGAAATTATAGAAACTTATGCTGAAAGGAGAAAACTAAACCAAGGTACCACTAGCAGGGATTAGTTTTATGTCAATGATAAAAAATATAAATTACGATTATTCTCCCAAGAACGTTCAGAGAGCCGTATGCGGTGAAAGTCGCACGTACGGTTCGGAGGCAGAGTATTAATATTAAAGAAGTTAATATTCGAGGCCTACTTACAATATAGAAGAGGAAACCAATTTGGTTTATAAAAGCTAATAAAACAAGTGGCAAAGTAATTTTGTCACTTGTTTCTAGCACTTAACCTTACCAACTAGCTTTTTTCACACCTGGTAATAAGCACTGCTGTGCCATTTCTCTTAGAACATGTCGAGATAATCCAAAATCACGATAATAACCGCGACTGCGTCCTGTCATCCAACAACGGTTGCGTAAACGAGTAGGGAATGAGTTTTTAGGTAAGCTTTGAAGTTTAGAATATAAAGCTAATCTTTCTTCATAAGATTGAGACTTTTTTATTGCATTTTTTAATTCAATTCTTTTTGTTTCGTGTTTAATTACTAGTTTCTGGCGCTTCTTCTCGCGCTCGATCATACTTTTTTTCGCCATAAGACCAAATGAAAAATTTTTACGGTTGGTTGTTATATGGGAATATGATAACATTTATTTTTTAAGTAGTCTTGCTTTTAATATAAAAAAACACATTTATAGATAATCGTTGACGATTAGCTATAAATGTGTTTTGAAAAAGTTAAGTAATGATAGAATTAACCATTATCCAAACTTACCAGTAGTTGAAGCGATTACGAAGGCTGCATACGTAAATACATAGCCTACTGTGAAATGGATTAGTCCAACTAGACGAGCTTGAACAATCGATAATGCAACTGGCTTATCTTTCCAACGTACTAAATTAGCCAGAGGAGTTCTTTCATGTGCCCAAGCTAATGTTTCGATAAGCTCTTGCCAATATCCTCTCCAAGAGATTAAGAACATAAATCCAGTTGCCCAAATTAAGTGGCCGAATAAGAACATCCAAGCCCATACAGCTAGACTGTTCATTCCAAACGGATTATAACCATTAATTAGAGGAGAAGAGTTTAGCCATAGGTAATCTCTTAACCAGCCCATGATGTATGTAGAAGACTCATTGAACTGACCTGCATTTCCTTGCCAGATTGTAACATGTTTCCAATGCCAGTAGAATGTCACCCAACCGATAGTGTTTAACATCCAGAACATGGACAGGTAGAAAGCATCCCAAGCAGAAATATCACACGTACCTCCACGACCTGGACCATCACATGGGAAACTATATCCGAAATCTTTCTTGTCCGGCATTAGTTTAGACCCTCTAGCATCTAAAGCACCCTTTACAAGGATTAGAGCTGTAGTATGTAAACCTAGAGCAATAGCATGGTGAACAAGGAAGTCACCAGGACCAATAGGTAAGAATAATGAGTTTTTACCACTATTTATCGCGTCTAACCAACCTGGTAGCCAAATGTTATTACTAGCATTTGTAGCTACGCTGTTACTAGAAGATAAAAGTACATCAAAGCCATATAAAGCCTTTCCTGAAGAAGCTTGAATCCATTGTGCGAAAACTGGCTCCACTAGGATTTGCTTCTCTGGAGTACCAAAAGCAACCACAACATCGTTATGAATGTATAATCCTAAAGTATGGAATCCTAAGAATAAAGAAACCCAACTTAAGTGAGAGATTATAGCTTCTTTATGCTCAAGCATTCGTGCTAAAACATTATTTTTGTTCTGCTCAGGATCATAATCTCGTACAAAGAATATTGCTCCGTGTGCGAAGGCACCAACCATTAAGAAGCCTGCAATATATTGGTGATGAGTATATAGAGCAGCTTGTGTTGTATAATCTTTAGCAATGAATGCATACGCTGGTAAAGCGTACATATGTTGAGCAACTAAAGATGTAATAACCCCTATAGAAGCTAAAGCTAAACCTAATTGGAAATGTAAGGAATTAGTAATAGTTTCAAATAATCCCTTGTGTCCTGCTCCTAAGCGACCACCTGGAGGACGGTGTGCGTCTAAAATTTCTTTTAGACTATGACCAATGCCCCAATTAGTTCGATACATATGACCAGCAAAGATGAATACAACACCAATAGCTAAGTGGTGATGAGCGATGTCTGTTAGCCATAAAGCTTGAGTCTGCGGGTGGAAACCACCTAAGAACGTTAAGATTGCGCTTCCAGATCCTTCACTTGTACCAAAAATGTGATTTGCTGTGTCTGGGTTATCAGCATATAAACTCCAGTTACCAGTGAAGAAGGGTGTTAATCCAGCTGGATGAGGGAGAGTTTTTGTAAAATTGTCCCATCCTACATGCTGACCTCTAGCCTCAGGAATTGCAATGTGGATTAAATGCCCAGCCCAAGCTAAAGAGCTGAAACCAAATAAACCTGACAAGTGATGATTTAGTCTAGATTCATTATTTTTAAACCATGATAATCCTGGACGGAATTTAGGCTGTAAATGTAACCATCCGGCAAATAAAAATACTCCAGATAAGAATAGTAAGAATAAAGACCCTGCGTAAAGGTCATTATTAGTTCTCATTCCTATTGTGTACCACCAGTGGTACACGCCAGATGTAGCTATATTTACTGGGTAGAATACTCCACCTTTAGTGAATGCTTTAACTGCTGGTTGACCAAAATGTGGATCCCAAATAGCATGCGCTACTGGTTTAACCTTTAATGGGTTTAACACCCATTGTTCAAAATTACCTTGCCACGCTACATGAAATAAATTTCCAGATGTCCATAGAAATATAATAGCTAAGTGACCGAAGTGTGAGGCAAAAATCTTTTGATATAGATTTTCCTCTGTCATACCATCATGACTTTCAAAATCATGTGCTGTTGCAAGACCATACCAAATCCTTCTTGTAGCCGGATCTTGTGCAAGGGCTTGACTAAATTTAGGAAACTTTGTTGCCATAATTCTTCCTTATTATTCTTTAACCTTTATCCTACCGAAATAATTCTTGCTAAGAAGAACGCCCAAGTTGTCCCAATACCTCCTAGAAGATAATGAGCTAAACCAACGGCACGTCCCTGAGTAATACTTAGCGCTCTTGGTTGAATTGCCGGAGCAAAATTCAATTTATTATGTGCCCAAACAACTGACTCAATTAACTCTTGCCAATATCCACGTCCACTAAATAAGAACATTAAACTAAATGCCCAGATGAAGTGAGCACCTAAGAAAATTAATCCATAAGCAGATAGGGAAGATCCGTAAGACTGAATTACTTGTGAAGCTTGCGCCCATAAGAAATCTCGTAACCAACCATTGATCGTGATTGCACTCTGTGCAAAATTACCACCAGTAATATGAGTAACAGTATTATCGGCTTGAACAGTTCCCCAAACGTCCGATTGCATCTTCCAACTAAAATGGAAAATAACAACAGAAATGCAGTTGTACATCCAGAATAATCCTAGGAATACAGAATCCCAAGCTGAACTTTGACAAGTACCGCCTCGACCTGGTCCATCACATGGGAATCTAAAACCTAAATTAGCTTTATCTGGAATTAGGCGAGAGTTTCTAGAGAATAGAACTCCTTTTAGAAGAATTAAAACAGTCACGTGGATTGTGAAAGCATGTATATGGTGAACCATAAAATCAGCTGTTCCTAGAGAGATAGGCATCATAGCTACTTTGTTTCCAACGGAAACAACATTGCCACCAAAAGCATAACTCGCTGTCGCTAGCGCATTAGGTGTTGTATTTCCTGGTGCTACTGTGTGGATGTTTTGCACCCATTGTGCGAAGACAGGTTTCAGTTGAATAGCTGTGTCGGAGAACATATCTTGTGTTCTTCCTAAAGCTCTCATCGTATCGTTGTGAATGTATAATCCAAAACTATGGAAACCTAAGAATATACAAATCCAGTTTAGGTGAGAAATGATAGCATCTCTGTGTCTAATTACACGATCTAACAAATTATTATAGTTTTGTGCAGGATTATAGTCTCTGACCATAAAGATACCTGCGTGAGCTGCTGCTCCACAAACACAAAATCCTCCAATCCACATGTGGTGTGTGAACAAAGAAAGTTGAGTAGGGTAATCCGTAGCTATATATGGGTATGGAGGCATTGCATACATATGGTGAGCTATAATGATACTCAGTGATCCTAGCATAGCTAAATTAATACTTAATTGAGCATGCCATGAAGTAATTAAAACTTCATAAAGTCCCTTGTGGCCTTCACCAGTAAATGGACCCTTATGAGCTTCTAAAATCTCTTTCATACTATGACCAATACCCCAATTAGTACGATACATATGACCAGCTACGATGAAAAGCACAGCTAGCGCTAAGTGATGGTGTGCAGTATCACTTAACCATAGTCCACCAGTAACTGGGTTCAGACCACCTTTGAAAGTTAAGAAATCAGAATATTCACTCCAATTTAGAGTAAAGAACGGTACTAAACCTTTACTAAAACTTGGATATAACTGAGCCATCAAGTCTCTATTTACAAGAAATTCATGTGGTAAAGGAATTTCCTGAGGAGCTACTCCAGCATCTAAAAGTTTATTAATAGGTAAGGATACGTGAATCTGGTGACCTGCCCAAGATAAACAACCTAAACCTAATAGTCCTGATAAATGGTGGTTTAACATAGACTCTGCGTTTTGGAACCACTCTAGCTTTGGAGCAGCTTTATGGTAGTGGAACCAACCAGCAAATATCATTAAGCCGGACATCAGTAAACCTGCTAAAGCACACCAATAAAGCTCAACTTCACTAGTAATACCTGAAGCACGCCAAATCTGGAAGAATCCAGATGTTATTTGAACACCTTGGAACCCACCTCCAACGTCACCGTTTAATACTTCTTGACCAACGATTGGCCACACAACTTGAGCACTTGGTTTAACTGCAGTTGGATTACTTAACCATGCTGAATAGTTAGAGAATCTAGCACCGTGGAAATACATTCCACTTAACCATAAAAAGATAATGGACAATTGTCCAAAATGTGCACTAAAGATTTTACGAGAAATGTCTTCAAGTGAACTGGTATGACTATCAAAGTCGTGAGCATCTGCATGCAAATTCCAGATCCAAGTAGTTGTTTTAGGACCTTTTGCTAAAGTACGAGAAAAATGACCAGGTTGTGCCCATTTTTCAAAAGAAGTAGCAACAGGATCTTTATCTACCGTAATCGAAACTTTTTTTGCCTCTTGCTCTGTAGAGCTTACTGTCATTGAGATTCTCCTCTCTTGAGACAAGAAACTATAAACTCTCACTTATTACTGTGTTTTTACCTATAGATAATTTTCATACATTTAGATAATTAATGAATAAAATCTAGTAGGTTAAGCAAGTTTTTAATATATTTCTTCAATTCATTATTATAAGTATAATAATGTAACATACAGTATTCTGTTAACAATAATTAAGATCTAAACACGGAATTTTATATAAGAATGGCTTCGGTGTTCTGCTTTTCACTAAAGCTGGATCCTAGATTACCTCCATATCTAGGCAAAATATTATATATTGTCATAGTATTTATACAACTTGATTATTCTACTGAGATCGTTTAACTTATATAAAGCAATATTTTATACAACGACTTAGGTAACATATGAGTGAACAAGAAGTTTTCGATAAAGTGCAAACGATTATAGCGGAGCAATTAGGGGTTGAGAAAGATCAAGTAACGAAAGACGCTAGCTTTGCTAATGATTTAGGGGCGGATTCTCTAGACACTGTAGAATTAGTAATGGCAATTGAAGAAGCTTTTAACATAGAGATTCCGGACGAGACAGCAGAGAAAATCTCAAACTTACAACAAGCTGTTGATTTCATAAATCAAAAGGTAGCAGCTTAACTATAAGAAAATTACAGGTTGTTAAAATACAATAATAACTTGTAATTTTTATCGACGTTTATATCACAAGTTTCAAATAAATTATTTTATACATCTATTTAAAAAGTATAACCTGAAGTTTTAAAATTAATATAATAATAATTGCTCGAACGAATTCACAATTAGTAATGATAATAGTTTATGAATAAAGGGGAATTAATAAATAAAATAGTGGAAAAAACTAATGTGAGCAAGAAAGAAGCCGACTTGGTCCTTACTACTATACTTGAAACTATTGTAGATACAGTCTCCTCAGGGGAAAAAGTAACATTAGTAGGATTTGGGTCTTTTGAAGCTAGAGAAAGGAAGGGCCGTCGAGGCCGTAATCCAAGAACAGGGGAAACGATAGCTATTCCTCCAAGTAGATTACCGGCTTTTTCCGTCGGAAAGTTTTTTAAAAATAGGGTAAACGAATAAATACTAATCCCACTATTTTATCAAAAAAGACAATTACTCTTAAACAACTATTTCATTAGTCATAATTAGTCTTTAAAGTAACTAGATAATCATATTATATGTGACTACTAAAAATGGCTAAAACTAATATCTTAGTCCAGAATAAATTTGGTTTCGAAAGGGAGAAAACAACTATAAAACTGGCTTACTGGATGTATGCAGGACCTGCTTACATAAGTACGTTAAGAATAGGTACGATTCGTTTATAGGCAAAAAATCGGTATAAACTCCGAGGATAACCTATAGGACATTAAATTCAATGAATAACGGAAGCTTTAACGACTACTTTATCCGCAGAAGGGAATTTAGTCTGGACCGAGGATGCAGAAAGAGAACTACAAAAGATTCCATGATTTGTAAGAAGAAAAATAAATAAGAATAATGAGAAATTTGATTCTAGTAAGAACTTTACAGAAGTTACTTTAGAAGTCATGTATGATGCGAAAGAGACTGTTGGAGCCTAAAAAACGTATAAGGATTGAAAGGTGCTGATTTTTCAGAAACAAAATAAATCTGTTAGTGTAGTGGCCGTATACGGCCACTACACTAACAGATTTATTTTGTTTCTGAAAAATCAGCATCTATTACAGAGTCATCTCCAGTTTCAGGGGAGGAAGGCGAAGGCGCTCCTTCAGATGAACTGTAAACTTTTTTTCCAATTTCCATAAGTTCATTTTGCAACTCAGTTGTTAAAGATTTGATTTTTTCAAAATCTTCTGACTGAATAGAAGCACGTAAATCAGAGATCAAGGTTTCAACTTTAGTTTTGTCTTGACTACTTACTTTGTCACCTAGTTCTTTTAGTTGTTTTTCAGATTGGTAACATAGAGAATCGGCTTGATTTTTCGTCTCTATCTTATCTCGCTTTTCTTTATCCTCTGCAGCATTCTGCTCAGATTCACGAACCATTCGATCTACTTCATCAGACGGTAATGTAGAAGCACCTGTTATTGTTATACTTTGTTCTTTTCCAGTCCCCTTATCTTTAGCGGTAACTGATAAAATCCCATTAGCATCAATGTCAAACGTCACTTCAATTTGTGGAACTCCTCTAGGAGCAGGTAAAATTCCGTCTAACCTAAAAGTTCCTAAGCTCTTATTATCTCGTGCGAATTCTCTTTCTCCTTGTAACACATGAATTTCCACATTAGGTTGATTGTCAACTGCTGTTGAGAATACCTCAGATTTTTTTGTAGGTACAGTAGTGTTTCTCGGAATAATTCTAGTGGTAACACCACCCAGAGTTTCTACACCTAAAGATAACGGAGTAACATCTAACAGTAAAATATCTTTAACTTCACCAGCTAAAACCCCAGCCTGAACGGCAGCTCCAACAGCTACAACTTCATCAGGATTTACAGTTTGATTAGGTTCTTTACCTAATACTTTTTTCACCAATTCCTTAATAGCAGGTATTCTAGTAGAACCGCCTACTAGTACTACTTCATCAATTTTACTTGAATCTAATTTAGCATCTTTCAAAGCATTTTCAACCGGAATACGCGCTCGATCAATAAGCGAAGAACATAGCTCTTCAAACTTTCCTCTAGTTATTTTGCGCTCCAGGTGTTTAGGACCCGTATCAGTAGCAGTGATGAATGGAAGGTTTATTTCTGCTTCCGTCAAACTTGAAAGTTCAACTTTGGCTTTTTCAGAAGCTTCCGTTAAACGCTGAAGCGCTTGACGATCTTTATTTAGCTCCACATTGTTCTCTTTCTTGAACTCAGAAAGGAGCCATTGAACAATTTTCTCATCGAAATCATCTCCTCCCAAGTGAGTATCACCAGAAGTTGATAAAACCTCAAAGACACCATCACCAACTTCTAGGACGGAAACGTCGAAAGTTCCACCACCTAAGTCAAAAACTAAAATAGTTTCGTTATTTTTCTTATCTAGACCATAAGCCAACGAAGCTGCTGTCGGTTCATTAATAATTCGGAGAACTTCTAAGCCAGCTATTCGCCCCGCATCTTTCGTAGCTTGGCGTTGTGAATCATTGAAATATGCAGGAACTGTTATTACCGCTTGAGTTATGCTCTCACCTAAATAAGCACTAGCATCACTAGCTAGCTTTCGTAGAACTTCTGCTGACATTTCCTCAGAAGAAAAATCTTTATTTAAGGCAGGACATTCTAATTTGATATTTCCCTTAGTATCAGTTTTAACTATGTAGGAAACTTGTTTTAGTTCTTCAGAAACTTCATCTGACTTACGACCAATAAAACGCTTTACTGAATAAAAAGTATTATCAGGGTTTATTACTGCCTGACGTTTTGCAATCTGTCCTACTAAACGATCTCCATTCTTAGTATACGCAACTACAGAAGGAGTTGTTCTAAAACCTTCCGCGTTTGCTATAACGGAGGGTTTTCCTCCTTCCATAACAGCTACAACGGAGTTTGTTGTACCTAAATCAATTCCTACAACTTTTCCCATATTATTTTCTACCTTAACTTAATGTTATTATTCTAAAATAAACTTATAAAACCATCATGTGTTATGTACATCATGCTTCGAAATAAGTATACTTGCAAGTAGTATTTACAGTACCTTGGATTAAAGATATAAATTCGTACATTCTAGTTATGAAAATCTTCAGTGCTAAAGGTAGGGAAAATTTAAGAAAGTAATACCATCAAAGATTATTATGGTATCCTAATACTGATATTCTTTGTATAGTAAAGATGTCTAAAGCTATAGATATGAATAGATTTATGTAAAGTTTTATAATGTCATTTGTATTTACTGTATTACTTCGAAATTATTCATGAGTCTAGGGATTTTAGGAACAAAATTAGGGATGACGCAAATATTTGACGAATCAGGATTTGCAACTCCTGTAACAGTCATAAAAGCCGGCCCTTGCATTGTAACGCAAATAAAAAACGTAGAGAAAGAAGGGTATAACGCGATTCAGATAGGTTATGCGCAAACCTCAGAGAAAAAATTAACTAAACCAGAATTAGGACATTTCCATAAATCAAATTTACCTCCTCTAAAACACTTAAAAGAATATAAAGTGACTTCGTCAGAAGACATAAAAATAGCAGATAAAGTAACTGTAAACATTTTTAGTATTGGGCAATTAGTTTCGGTATCAGGGAAAAGTATTGGAAAGGGATTTGCAGGTACGATAAAAAGATATAACTTTACTCGTGGTCCTATGACCCATGGTTCAAAGAATCATAGAGAACCTGGATCTATTGGCCAAGGAAGCACTCCAGGTCGAGTATTTCCGGGTAAGAAAATGCCAGGAAGATTAGGAGGAGGGCAGACCATGATAAAGAATTTAAAAGTAATTCATATAAACACTGAAAATAATCTTCTAGTAATAAAGGGCACTGTACCTGGAAAAGCTGGTAATTTACTAAGCGTGAGATAAATCTAACCTTTTTGATGTAGATAATAACATAAGAAAAAAACATAACCATGGCACTATTAGAAACAATAAATTACAAGGTTAAAACTGTAAATGAAGGAACAGATACATCTGCAGAAAGAAGCGTATCGTTAAAATTAAATATTATTAAAAACAATTCAAAATATTTAATCCATAGAGCAGTCGTAAATCAAGATAATCAGTCTAGACAAGGAACTAGTTCTACGAAAACGAGAAGTGAAGTCAGAGCGGGTGGAAAAAAACCGTGGAAACAAAAGGGTACCGGACAGGCTAGATCGGGATCAAAAAATTCTCCTTTATGGAATGGGGGTGGAGTTGCTTTTGGACCAAAACCACGCTCTTATAGAAAAAAGATAAATTCTAAAGAGTGGAAACTTGCTCTACAAACAGCTCTATTTAACTCAAGTACTAAAATTACTGTAATCGCGAACTTCATAGAAGGAATTGATACACCTAACACTAAAAAAGTTCTGCAAAGATTAGAAAACGTAATTGACTTAAACAGCAGAACGTTACTAGTACTCAAAGAGCCTAATGTGAACGTGACTTTATCCCTAAGAAACGTTACTAAGTTAGATATCTTATACTCTAATACACTTAATGTAAAAGATATCTTGCTAGCTAAAAACATAATTATAGTTGAAGACGCTTTAGAGAATATACAAAAAACATATCATGATTAAACGAGACACAAGAGTTCTTATTGATTTAATTAAATATCCTATAATCACCGATAAAGCAACGAGATTATTAGAATCAAACCAATACAGTTTCGCTACAGACTCTAAAGCGGCTAAAACTGATATAAAACTAGCTATTGAATATTTATTTCAAGTTAAGGTAGCTTCTGTAAATACCTATAACACCCCTAAAAAAACGAGACGTATAGGAAAGTTTATAGGAAACAAAGCAAATTACAAGCGAGCTATTGTTACATTAGCATCAGGTGATTCTATAAATCTTTTTTCTGAGACATAGGTTGAGAACGACTACCTTTTTAATTAATTAACAGAAAATACATTATGGCAATACGAATTTATAAAGCTTATACTCCAGGTACACGTAGTAGATCTAATTCTGATTTTTCGGAAATAACGAAGAAAAAACCAGAAAAATCATTATTAGCGAAAAAAGTCTCCACAGGAGGACGTAACAACAGAGGTGTTATTACAACGCGCCATAAGGGCGGGGGACATAAACAACGCTACAGAATTATCGATTTTAAGAGAAAGAAATATGATATAGAAGCAAAAGTAGCGGCTATCGAATACGATCCGAATAGAAATGCGAGAATAGCATTGTTACACTATAAGGATGGAGAAAAACGATACATATTACAACCAAGAACTTTAAATGTTGGCGATATGATTTCTTCAGGAGAAAATGCACCTTTAGAAGTTGGAAATGCCCTACCTTTAAACAACATACCACTAGGAATCTCCGTACACAATATCGAATTAATTCCAGGAAAAGGTGGTCAATTAGCTCGATCCGCTGGATCTTACGCTCAGCTGGTAGCTAAAGATGGAGATTTCGTCACGTTAAAACTCCCATCGAATGAAGTTCGACTAGTAAGTAATAAATGTTATGCAACAATAGGCCAAGTAGGAAATGTGGAGCATAACAATATAAGATCAGGTAAAGCTGGACGCCATAGATGGTTAGGGATCCGCCCAGCTGTGCGAGGCGTTGTTATGAACCCTGTAGATCACCCACATGGTGGTGGAGAAGGAAGATCGCCAATCGGAAGAGCTCGCCCAGTAACTCCGTGGGGTAAACCTGCATTAGGAGTTAAAACTAGAAAAAGAAATAAATATAGCGATTTTTGCATTATTCGTAGACGTAAATAATAATAAACAATCCATATTAACTTAAACCTAAAACAAAAAATGAGTCGTTCACTCCGTAAAGGACCTTTTGTGGCATCACATCTGGCAAAAAAAATAGATAGTCTAAACACTGATGGAAAAGCAACGATCATAAAGACTTGGTCTAGATCTTCCACAATACTACCAAACATGGTCGGCCATACAATTGCCGTATACAATGGAAAGCAACATGTACCTGTATATGTTTCTGAACAAATGGTTGGACACAAACTTGGTGAATTCTCTCCAACACGTACATTTAGATCTCATATAAAAAGTGATAAGAAAGCAAAACGTTAAAAGTAAAAATCAAGATTGTATATGAACGCAAATTTAGTAAACACAGAAGTCAAAGCAGTTGCGAAATATATTAGAATGTCACCTAATAAGGTGAGAAGGGTATTAAATCAAATCAGAGGTAAATCTTATAAAGAAGCTCTTATGTTGTTAGAATTTATGCCTTATTCCGCATGTAAACCTGTTTTACAAGTTCTTCAATCTGCTGCTGCAAATGCTCAAAATAACAACGGTATGCAAAAAAGCGAATTGCTAGTAAATAAAGCGTATGCAGACCAAGGGCCAGTCCTGAAGAGATTTAGACCTAGAGCGCAGGGTAGAGGATTCAAGATAAAGAAACCAACTTGTCATATAACAGTATATGTAAGTACTGAGGTATAACACTACCTGTTTAGTTTTATAATGAGCACTGAAATATAATTTATAAGGAAAAATTATCGTGGGACAAAAAACACATCCATTGGGGTTCCGATTAGGAATTACGCAGACACACCGTTCATCTTGGTTCGAAGTAGCAAAGAACTATCCGAAAACTATAGAAGAAGATTTTATAATTAGATCTTATGTAGAGAAAGAAGTTAGTAGTGCTGGGTTATCTAAAATTCTAATAAACCGCAAGTCAGATCAAATTGAAATAGATATTCATGCTTCAAGACCAGGAGTTATAGTTGGACGCTCCGGTAGCGGTATTGAGAAAATGAAGTTAGATTTAAATAAATTAACTCATAACTCGAAGCAAATTCGTATTAATGTTAGTGAACTTTCCAAACCAGATGGGGACGCAGCACTGATTGCCGAATTTATTGCACAACAATTAGAAAAACGTGTAGCGTTCAGACGTGCTACACGCCAAGCTATCCAAAAAGCTCAAAGAGCAGATGTTAAAGGAATTAAAGTTCAAGTATCAGGACGTTTAAATGGAGCTGAAATTGCGCGAACTGAGTGGGTTCGTGAAGGACGTGTTCCATTACAAACTCTTCGAGCAGATATAGATTACGCAACAAAAAAGGCTTTTACAATCTATGGAATCTTAGGGATAAAGGTATGGGTGTTTAATGGAGAAGTTACTCCAACAATGTCCAAGAAGATAGAGGTGTAATCCAGAAACAAATTGAATCTAAAAAACGAATAGTATAAACAATACTTTGCTTAATAATATATAAATAAAATGCTTAGTCCAAAAAGAACAAAATATCGTAAGCCGCATCGAGGAAGACTTCGTGGTACTGCTACCCGTGGTAATAGTGTAGTATTTGGAGATTACGGATTACAAGCTTTGGAACCTACTTGGTTGACTTCTCGCCAAATAGAAGCTACTAGACGATCTATAACTAGATTTGTAAAACGTAGTGGAAAATTGTGGATCAGAGTGTTTCCAGATAAATCCATTACTGCAAGAGCTGCAGAATCCCGTATGGGTTCAGGAAAGGGTGCGCCTGATTATTGGGTAGCTGTTATAAAACCTGGCCATATTCTTTTTGAGATAGATGGAGTTCCACAGTTAACAGCCTATCAAGCATTAAAAAATGCCTCTTACAAGTTACCTATCAAAACAAAATTTATAGGACGAGAAAATTAATTATGGCTTTTACCACTTTTGAAGAATTAACGCAGCTAAGTGACGAGATGTTATCAAACGCAATATTAGATAGTAAAAAGCAACTTTTTGAATTGCGATTGCAAAAAGCAACTAGACAATCTTTTAAACCTCACTTATTTAAACACTTAAAAAGAAAAGTTGCACAATTGCTTACTATAGAAAGAACTAGAAAAAATTAAATATAAAAAGATAAGTTATGGCTCTTAAAGAAAGATATGGGACGGTTGTAAGCGACAAAATGGATAAAACAATTGTTGTATCAATTGAAAACAAAATTACTCATAAACGCTATGGGAAAATTATATCGAAAACTAAAAGATACAAAGTTCACGATGAGAATAACGAATGCAAAATGGGAGATTATGTTATTATTTCTGAAACAAGACCTCTAAGTAAGACTAAGAGATGGCAACTGAAAGAGATTAAACAAAAATATGTACAACTAAATACACAAAGTATTGGAGATTAAAGACTTATGATACAAACTCAAACTTATCTGAATGTTGCAGATAATAGTGGAGCAAAAAAGATTATGTGTATACGAATTCTTGGGAGCAATAAAAAGTATGCCAGCATTGGAGATGTCATAATTGGAGTTGTGAAGGTAGCGTCCCCAAACATGCCTATTAAGAGGTCCGATGTAGTTAGAGCCGTGGTGATGAGGACTAAGAAAACGATTAAACGAAAAGATGGCATGTCTATCAGATTTGATGATAATGCAGCCGTGATTATAAACAAAGAAAATAACCCAAGAGGAACTAGAGTATTTGGTCCCGTAGCAAAAGAGTTACGCGATAAGGATTTTACTAAAATTGTGTCTCTTGCTCCGGAGGTACTATAAATGATACAGAAACAAAAAACGAAATTCCCGAGTCACATAAAACAGGGAGATACTGTAAAAATACTAGCGGGAAAGGATAAAGGTAAGATTGGAGAAATTATAAAAATCAACAAGGTTGCTAACCAAGTTGTAGTAAAAGAAATCAACATAAAACGAAAGCACGTGAAACCGACGAGAGAGGGAGATGTTGGTAAAATTTCCCAGTTCGAAGGAGCTATTCATAGTTCTAATGTGATGTTATATAACACGGAAGAAAGACTAGCAAGCCGAGTAACATATACAAAGAATGAAGAAGGAAAAAATATTCGAATATTTAAAAAACTACTAAATAAGAAGTAAGTTATGAGTCCAAAATTACGATCCGATTATAGAGAAAAGATTGTACCAGCTCTAATGGAACAATTCAACTACAAAAATATTCATGAAGTTCCGAAGGTTACTAAAATAGTAATAAACCGCGGCCTTGGCGAAGCATCAAAGAATAATAAAGCTTTAGAAAATAGTGTAAAAGAAATTGCGTTAATTACAGGTCAGCAACCGGTTGTAACTAAGGCTCGTAAGTCCGTAGCAGGATTTAAAATTCGAGAAGGAGTACCTGTAGGAATTGCAGTGACTTTACGCAAAAATTTAATGTATTCTTTTTTAGAACGATTTACTAATTTATCTCTTCCTAGGATTAGAGACTTTAAAGGGATTAGTATAAAGTCCTTTGATGGTAGAGGAAATTATAACATTGGAATAAAAGAACAATTAATGTTCCCAGAAATTGAATATGATCGAGTGGACCAAATCAGAGGCCTTGATATAGCGATAACAACAACAGCAAAAACACAACAAGAAGGGATTGCTCTTTTAAAAGCATTAGGAATGCCTTTTAACGATAATTAAAAAATTTTAAACTCAAATATATAAGGAGGAATAGTGGTTAATGATACGATAGCAGATATGCTAACCCGCGTGCGTAATGCTAACTTAGCACGCCATCAAATTGTGCAAGTTCCTGCCACAAAAATGACAAAAAATATTGCTGCAGTCCTGCATGAAGAAGGATTTGTACAAAGTGTGGAGGAAGTAGGCGAAAATTTAGCTCAGCAGTTACTAATTTCCTTAAAATACAAAGGGAAGACTCGTCAACCTGTGATAACTGCTTTAAAGCGAATAAGTAAACCTGGATTAAGAATTTATGCAAATCGCAAAGAACTACCTAGAGTTTTAGGGGGTTTAGGGATTGCTGTCATTTCAACATCACAAGGGGTTATGACCGACGCTAAAGCTCGAAGTCAAGGGTTAGGCGGTGAAGTGTTATGTTACATTTGGTAATGCTATATTACAAATTAAACAGTCAAAATATATTGACATCATGTTTAGTACATTGCTAAACGACAAATATCTCAAGCAACAAAAATCAATAGAAATATGTCAAGAATAGGAAAAATCCCAGTAAAGATTCCAGATAAAATCAACGTAACTATCGAGGGAGATCAAATCACCGTAAAAGGCCCTAAAGGCCAATTATCAAGAGAAATACCTGATAACATTTTAGTCATCAAAGAAGGTGAGAATATACAAGTCTCCCCGAAGACTAAATCTATCAAATCCCAACAAATTTATGGATTATATAGAAGACTAGTCGCTAACATGGTACAGGGAGTGAGCGAAGGGTTTCAAAAAAAATTAACTTTACAAGGGGTTGGTTATAGATCCCAAGTCCAAGGAAAGAAATTAATCCTTAGTGTTGGATACAGCCATCAGGTTGAGATTCCAGCTCCAGACGGCATAATAATTTCCGTAGAAGCTAATACTAATGTTTTAGTCTCCGGGATCGATAAAGAATTAGTCGGACAGGTAGCAGCAAATATCCGTTCAATACGACCACCTGAACCCTATAAAGGGAAAGGTATACGATATGAAGGAGAATACGTGAGACAAAAAGTAGGAAAGGCAGGTAAAAAGTAACTAAGACTTATGAAAAAAAAGAATATTCAACCTATCGAGAAAACTAAAGCTCGTATCAGAAGTAAGGTTAAAGGAACTAATACAAAACCTAGATTATCAGTGTTTCGTTCTAATCAACATATATACGCACAAATTATTGACGATACGATTGGGAAAACCATTGTTTCCAGTTCTACTTTAGATAAAGAGGTTAGAGCGAGTATCGAATCAAGTTCGCCTTGTGAAGCATCCAAAATTGTTGGGAAATCTATAGCAAAAAAATCTTTAGAAAACAAGATTGATGCGGTCGTATTTGACAGAGGTGGAAGACTTTATCATGGCAGAATCCAAGCTCTTGCAGACGCTGCCAGAGAAGAAGGCCTTAAATTTTAAAATATTAATAAAAATATGTCCAGTCGAAAAAAAACTAATAAGTTAAAAGAGAAAGATAGTGAATGGGAAGAACGTGTTGTTCAAATCCGCCGAGTAACTAAAGTAGTTAAAGGGGGGAAAAAATTAAGCTTCAGAGCCATTCTTGTAATAGGGAATGAAAAAGGCCAAGTAGGTGTGGGTGTGGGAAAAGCAAGTGATGTTATTGGAGCAGTGAAAAAGGCCGTTACAGATGGAAAAAAGAACTTAGTTACAATACCTATGACGAAGGATAGTTCTATCCCTCATATAATAACTGGAAGGTCAGGGGCTGCTAAAGTCATAATGAGACCTTCAGCTCCCGGATCTGGGGTAATCGCTGGTGGGGCAGTTAGAACCATGCTTGAATTAGGTGGTGTTAAAAATATATTAGCCAAGCAATTAGGTTCTGGTAATCCTCTTAATAATGCACGAGCAGCAGCAGATGCACTTGCTAAGTTAAAAACTTTCATGGAAGTATCAAAAGAAAGAGATCTAGTCTCTTAAATTTAATATTGTTAAAGTATAGACGACTCTGTTATTAGAGTGAAATCGGACTATACTTTAATACTAAAATACATTTACAGCAATTTAACATTCGAGTAATGCAAAAACTAAGAAATACTACTGAAAAAAAAGGGATAAAGGAAAGAATTATTACAACTATAGGACTCTTGGTCTTATCACGCCTCGGTACCTTTATCCCTGTACCAGGAGTAGATCATGACGCATTCTATGAAAGTATCGCTAATAATCCTATTGTAAGTTTCCTAAATATTTTTTCTGGAGGGGGCTTCGCTTCCATAGGATTATTTGCTCTAGGAATCGTTCCTTATATTAACGCTTCGATTATTATGCAATTGGGGACCACGTCAATTTCCAGTCTAGAGAAATTACAAAAGGAAGAAGGTGAAACGGGGAGACAAAAGATAACACAGCTAACTAGATACATTGCTCTATTTTGGGCATTAGTTCAAAGCGTTGGAATATCATTTTGGGTAAGACCCTATGTTTTTAACTGGGATCTGTATTTTGTTCTATCAATGAGCTTAGCTTTAACAACAGGATCAATGCTAATCATGTGGTTTTCAGAACAAATCACTGAGAAGGGGATAGGAAATGGACCTTCATTACTTATCTTTATAAATATTATATCTGGCTTACCCAAGTTACTGCAGCAAAACCCCGCTTCAGTTGCTGAAACAAACCAATTAACAGAATTATTTATACTTGCTGGGATCTTTCTACTAATGATAGTAGGGATAATTTTTGTCCAAGAAGGAACAAGAAGAATTCCTATCGTATCAGCAAGACAACTAGGTCAGGGAAAAACTCAAACTAAAACGAGTTATCTACCGCTAAGGTTGAATCAAGGAGGAGTAATGCCCATTATTTTTGCCTCGGCTCTCTTAGTTTTACCATCTTATTTAATGCAACTTACGTCAAATCAAACCGTTCTCAATATTCTTAGTTTATTTTCTCCATCAGGACCTAATAAAAATACATATCTAATATTTTATTTTTTCCTAATCTTATTTTTTAGTTACTTTTATGCATCCTTAGTACTTAATCCAAATGATGTCTCACAAAACCTAAAAAAGATGGAGTCTAGTATACCTGGGGTTAGACCTGGAAAAGCTACTACAGATTATTTACAAAAAACACTGAATAGACTAACATTTTTAGGAGCTTTGTTCTTAGCTCTAATAGCTGTTATACCTAGCATCATAGAAAGCATAACAAATATTTCTACATTTAAAGGATTAGGAGCAACTTCATTATTAATTCTAGTTGGCGTAGCGATTGACACTTCAAAACAAGTTCAAACATATCTACTGTCTAAGACTTATGAAGACATTATGAAGTAAGTATAAGAACAAACGCATCAAATGAATCAAGCTCTCCCTTAAATCTTTTCTTTTCAAAAAAGATCATAATTGTGAGACTGCTGAGCTAATGAACTCAATTGTCTTAACCTTATACATCTTTTTAATCATAAAAACTGTTAATAAATAAAAATGAAAGTAGTAAGCTCAATAGGAACTTTAAAAAATAGAAGTAAAGACTGTCAGATAGTTAAACGTCGTGGAAGAACATACGTTATCTGTAAATCAGACCCAAGACTAAAAGTGAGACAAGGTGGTGCTAAATCTAAACGCAAATAGAACTACGTAATTATTGAATGATCTATATTTTTTAGGAGGAAAATAAGTGGCACGTATAGCTGGTGTTGATTTGCCGAAAAATAAACGAGTGGAGATAGCTTTAACCTATATATATGGAATAGGATTGTCAACGTCTCAATCCATTCTTAGTAAAGCTAATGTAAGTTTTGATGTTAGATGTAAAGACTTAGAAGACAGTGACGTCATGACTATAAGAGAAATTATAGATGAAGAGTATCCGGTAGAGGGTGCAGCTAAAAGGGTAGAATCCCTAAATATAAAACGATTAATGGAAGTTAATTGCATTAGAGGTCGTCGTCATAGAGCTGGATTACCTTTAAGAGGACAACGGACTCGAACAAATGCCCGTACGCGTAGGGGATCTAAGAAGACAGTTGCGGGTAAGAAGAAAGTAGGTAAGTAATAATATTAGGACTCTTCTAGTTTTTAGCTCGAATTAATTAGATATAATTAAAGATCTTAAAAAATAATGGCAAAACAAATAAAAAAAGCAGGTTCTAAAAAAAATAAGAAAACGGCTCCTAGCGGAGTAGCACATATTCAATCTACATTCAATAATACTATAGTTACAATAACGACAAACGTCGGAGATACGGTTTCTTGGGCCTCTTCTGGGGCTATTGGTTTCAAAGGAGCAAAGAAAGGGACACCGTTCGCAGCTCAAATAGCAGCTGAGAAGGCGAGTAAAGAAGCTATAAATCAAGGAATGAAAGAGGCAGAAGTCTTCGTTAGTGGGCCAGGGGCTGGAAGAGAAACTGCAATCCGAGCTTTACAAGCTGCTGGTTTAGAAGTAACTTTGATCAGAGATATCACAGCGGTTCCACATAATGGATGCCGTCCTCCAAAGAAACGTCGCGTTTAGTTTACCATATCCATAAAAAGTGATCTAAAAATATATTTTAAGAATTAGGTAACACTCATGGCTCTATTTGAAATAGAATGTATTGACTCCCGAATAGATGGACCTCGAGATCACTATGATAAATTTATATTAGAACCACTAGATCAAGGCCAAGGAATAACGGTGGGGAATTCTCTAAGAAGAGTCTTATTAGCAGATCTACAAGGTACTGCAATAGTATCCGTGCGAATTGCTGGAGTCAATCACGAATTCTCTACCATACCTGGCATTCGAGAAGATGTGTTAGAAATATTGTTAAATCTTAAAGAGATAATATTTAAGAGTGACAGTAATGAAACGACGATTGGCAGAGTTAGAGTTCAAGGCCCGGCAATAGTAACTGCAAATGATTTTGAACTCCCCCCCGAACTTACTCTAGTAGATCCTAAGCAATATGTAGCCACTATATGTGGTAACAATGTGCTCGAAATGGAATTTCGAATAGAAAAAGGAAAAGGGTATCGACTAGTAGAAAAGGGAATTGATGAAACTTCCTTAGACTTCTTGCAAATAGATTCTATTTTTATGCCTGTAAAGAAAGTAAACTATATTGTAGAAGACATTCGCTATAAACAAAATATACTACAAGATCGATTAATTCTGGAGGTGTGGACTAATGGAAGCATTAGCCCGAAAGAAGCAATTAGTCAGAGTTCAAATATTTTAACTAATCTATTCAATCCCCTAAAAAACATTAATTTTAAGTCGGAAGAGAGTCAAGATTTACAAGAGGACTCTAAGATAAATCAAATTTTAATAGAAGAGTTACAACTTTCAGTCCGAGCATACAACTGCTTAAAACGAGCTCAAATTCATTCGGTAGCTGATTTATTAGACTACTCACAAGAAGACCTATTAGAAATAAAAAATTTTGGCCAGAAATCAGCAGAGGAAGTAATTGATGCTTTAAAAAAAAGATTAGGAATAAACTTACCTAAAGAAAAAAATACTAAGAATAACATTCCTATCTAATTACATACTTTTATATAACAACATACTTATACAGTAATGAATAAGACTATACTTAACACAACAGAAAACGAGACATATAAGTGGTACTTAATTGATGCAGAATCAAAAAAACTAGGACGTTTATCAAGTGAAATTAGTAAAATTCTACTTGGTAAAAATGCTCCTGAATACAGTCCAAACCATAATATTAGGCATTCAGTGATAGTTATCAACGCAGAAAAAGTAGAAGTTACTGGGAAAAAACGCACAGATAAGTTTTATCGCCGTCATTCGGGACGCCCTGGAGGATTGACAATAGAAACATTTCAAGAATTACAAGATCGAATTCCAACTCGTATTATCGAAAAGTCTGTAAAAGGAATGCTGCCGAAAACTAGATTAGGTAGAACTCTATTTAGTCACTTAAAAGTATACTCTGGAAATGTGCATCCTCATATCTCTCAAAAACCAGAATTATTAACATTAGACTAAACGATTTTAAAAAATGTCAAACACTAATAAAACAATTTACTTTGGAACTGGTCATCGAAAAGAAGCTGTGGCTCGAGTACGGTTAGTACCAGGCTCAGGGAAATCTATAATAAATGGAGTACCTGGCGAAACGTATCTACAATTTAGTCCAAATTATTTACGCATTTCGAAGTCACCCCTTACTAGTTTGGGTTTAGAAAGCAAGTATGATATGTTTGTGACAGCTACAGGAGGAGGGTTAACCGGACAGACTGAGGCTATCCGCCTAGGATTGTCTAGAGCACTTTGCAAGATCAATCCCGAGAATAGAACGCCTTTAAAATTTGAAGGATACTTAACAAGAGATGCTCGTAAAGTTGAAAGAAAGAAGTACGGGTTGAAAAAAGCAAGAAAAGCACCTCAATTCTCGAAACGATAAAAATCAATATATCAATTATCTTACAAAGTTATGCCCAAAAAAGATATTCATCCAACATGGTATCCAGAAAGTAAAGTTTATTGCGACGGTCAATTAATAATGACGGTAGGATCTACAAAAGCTGAACTAAACGTCGATATTTGGTCTGGTAATCATCCTTTCTATACAGGTTCGCAAAGAATTTTAGATTCTGAAGGAAGAGTGGAGCGTTTCATGAGAAAGTATGGAATGTCAGCTTCAGCCACGAAGAATGACGATAAAAAATAATAAATCTGGTTCTTCAATTTTAAATTACTAAACGTAATGAAACCTTAAAACTTATGCCTACAATACAACAACTGATACGACAAGAAAGACAACAAATCAAGAAAAAAACAAAGTCTCCCGCTTTAAAAAGCTGCCCACAAAGGAGAGGAGTATGTACTAGAGTGTACACCACAACACCCAAAAAACCTAACTCAGCTTTACGAAAGGTTGCTCGTGTTAGATTAACTTCGGGATTTGAGGTGACGGCGTATATACCTGGTATTGGACATAACATTCAAGAGCATTCAGTGGTGCTAATCCGTGGAGGACGAGTAAAAGACTTACCTGGTGTAAGATACCATATAGTTCGTGGGACACTAGATGCTTCTGGAGTAAAGAACAGAAAGCAAAGTCGATCTAAGTATGGAGCTAAAAAACCAAAAGACTAATTGTCTTGATCTTGGGGGACACAAAGAGAAATCATGATGCATTATTTCCTGCAAATTCCCTAAACAGTTTTCGATGTAAATATAGTAGACCTGTTTTCTATCCCCATTTTAAAAGAACCTTTAATAACATAATTAATACAATATAAAATATGTCTAGACGTACTACAGCAAAGAAACGACTTGCCGTTCCTGATCCAATATATAATAGTCGATTAGTAAGTATGCTAACTGTTCGAATCCTTCAAGAAGGGAAGAAGCACTTAGCTCAAAGAATAATCTATCAAGCATTAGATATCATAAAAGAAAAGACCAACGAAGATCCTCTAACAGTACTAGAAACAGCTGTGAGAAAGGTAACACCATTGGTTGAAGTGAAAGCCAAACGAGTGGGGGGATCCACTTATCAAGTACCTATGGAGGTTCGAGCTTTCAGAGGAACAAATCTAGCTTTAAGATGGATTACCAAATTCTCTAGAGAACGCTCTGGAAAAAGTATGGCTATGAAACTGGCTAATGAGTTGATGGATTCTGCGAATGAAACTGGCAACTCTATACGAAAACGAGAGGAAACTCACCGTATGGCAGAAGCTAATAAAGCCTTCGCTCATTTTAGATTCTAAAAGCTCCGTTTTCAAACCAAAAGCAACGAGAATGTATAACATATAAAAACTCTAATACAACATTTATTTATGGCAAGAGCAAAATTCGAAAGATCCAAACCTCACGTTAATATAGGAACAATAGGACATGTAGACCACGGCAAGACAACATTGACGGCTGCTATTTCCGCGACTTTAGCAAAAGGTAGTGGAAAAAACAAAAAATTTGATGAAATTGATTCCGCACCAGAAGAGCGTGCACGAGGGATTACGATTAATACGGCGCACGTTGAATATGAAACGGATAATAGACACTATGCTCACGTAGATTGTCCAGGCCACGCAGACTACGTTAAAAATATGATTACGGGTGCTGCACAAATGGATGGAGCTATTCTAGTATGCTCCGCTGCCGATGGGCCTATGCCTCAAACACGTGAACACATTCTACTAGCTAAACAAGTAGGTGTTCCACATATCGTGGTTTTCTTGAATAAAGCAGACATGGTGGATGACGAAGAATTACTAGAATTAGTACAGTTAGAAGTACAAGAATTACTAGACAAATATGATTTCCCAGGTGATGAAATACCATTTGTTTCGGGCTCAGCTCTATTAGCATTAGAAGCTATAACTAATAACCCAGGAATAAGCAGAGGGGAGGATAAGTGGGTAGATAGCATTTATACACTGATGGATAAAGTAGATACCTATATACCGACTCCAGAAAGAGACGTAGATAAAACTTTCTTAATGGCAGTGGAAGATGTCTTCTCAATTACTGGACGTGGAACAGTTGCTACAGGCCGTGTTGAGAGAGGACAAGTTAAAGTTGGAGATACAATAGAAATCGTTGGACTTAGAGAAACTAGAACAACAACTATTACTGGATTAGAAATGTTCCAAAAGAGTCTAGAAGAAGCTATGGCTGGTGACAATGTTGGAATTCTTCTTAGAGGAATTCAAAAAGCTGATATAGAAAGAGGGATGGTTTTATCTCATGCTGGAACTATAACTCCTCATACAAAATTTGAGGGTGAAGTTTATGTACTTACAAAAGAAGAAGGGGGAAGACATACACCGTTCTTTACTGGTTATAGACCACAATTCTATGTTCGAACAACAGATGTAACTGGAAGTATTACACAATTTACTAGTGACGATGGTAGCGCAGCGGAAATGGTTATGCCAGGGGATAGAATTAAAATGACTGCTCAACTCATTCACCCAATTGCTATCGAAAAAGGAATGCGTTTCGCAATCCGTGAAGGTGGAAGAACTGTAGGTGCAGGAGTTGTTTCAAAAATATTAGAGTAAATTTATATAAAACGTAAAAATGCAAAAGCAGAAAATTCGTATACGCTTAAAAGCATATGAACCTTCAATCTTGACTCAATCTTGTGAGAAAATATTGGAAACAGCATCTAGAACCAAAGGATTAACTATGGGGCCTGTTCCACTGCCTACTAATAGAAAAATCTATTGTGTTTTACGCTCTCCACATGTAGATAAAACTGCAAGAGAACATTTTGAGATTAGAATTCATAAAAGAATTATCGACATATACGATCCTTCTTCACAAACTATAGACTCTTTGATGAAATTAGATTTACCTTCTGGGGTAGATATTTCAGTAATAATTTAATTTACTTCAACTGTTAAATTAAAACGAAGACCCCAAGTGAATTAAAATTCACTTGGGGTCTTCGTTTTGTAATACTGAAGTTAGTATAGAGATTCTTCTTGGTGAGTTAAAATTTCACAATCAGAAGTAGGATATGCAACACAAGTTAAAACAAATCCACTACCAATTTGGCTATCATCTAGGAAAGATTGATCAGATTGATCTACTGTTCCAGCGATAACTTTACCAGCACATGTAGAACATGCTCCCGCTCTACAAGAGTAAGGTAAATCAATACCTTGCTCTTCTGCTGCGTCTAAAACGTATTGATCATCAGGACAATCAATTGTAGTATCTACGCCTTCACCACTTAACTTAACTTTATAAGATGCCATAAATTAATTCTCCTTAATATGTAACTTAGTATAAATAAAAAATGTAAAATGTATTACGATTATAGATATCGTAACTACATAATTTCATGTACGCAATTCCAGTGCATTTATGTTAGGCTAAACCTTACTACTTGAAAGTTAAATAGGCTACTAAAGATTCTTAAATGAATTGGCAAAAACCATAACACTACTTAACCTATACGAACATTATACAATATATAAATAAAATTCGTAAAAAAAAAGTATTCTTTAAAATAAAAACCAAATTTAGAAGTATAATCTAAATAATAATAGTCTGAAATAAGAGTTTATTATTACGTAAGAAAGTTAAATACATAATTCTCATAAAAGGAGAGTAGTCAATGGGACTACCTTGGTATCGTGTACATACTGTTGTTTTAAATGATCCCGGCAGATTAATCGCTGTTCACTTAATGCATACTGCATTAGTTGCCGGCTGGGCGGGCTCAATGGCGCTTTATGAACTTGCAGTTTTTGATCCATCGGATCCAGTTCTAAACCCAATGTGGCGACAAGGCATGTTTGTAATGCCTTTCATGGCGAGAATTGGTGTTACAGATTCTTGGGGAGGCTGGAGTGTTACGGGAGAAAGCGTAGCCAATCCTGGATTCTGGAGTTTTGAAGGTGTAGCGCTAGCACACATCGGACTATCAGGTTTATTATTCCTAGCTGCTGTATGGCACTGGGTGTACTGGGACTTAGAATTATTCCGTGATCCAAGAACTGGAAACCCAGCTCTAGATTTACCTAAAATTTTCGGAATCCATTTACTATTATCAGGCGTTCTATGCTTTGGATTTGGAGCTTTCCACGTTACAGGAGCTTGGGGACCAGGCATTTGGGTTTCTGATGCTTACGGTATCACTGGTAAAGTACAACCAGTAGCTCCGGCATGGGGTGCAGAAGGATTCAACCCTTTCAACCCTAGTGGAGTTGCATCACACCACATCGCAGCTGGTATCCTTGGATTCTTAGCTGGTATCTTCCACATCGCGGTTAGACCTCCACAAAGACTTTATAGAGCTCTTCGTATGGGTAATATTGAAACTGTTTTATCTAGTAGTATTGCGGCTGTTTTTTGGTCTGCTTTCATTACTACAGGAACTATGTGGTACGGAAGTGCTACAACACCGATAGAATTATTTGGTCCTACTAGATACCAATGGGATAGTGGATATTTCCAACAAGAAATCGAGAGAAGAGTTGAAAATTCTCTTAATGAAGGCTTAAACCTAAGCGAAGCTTGGTCCAGAATTCCTGATAAGTTAGCTTTCTATGACTACATCGGAAACAACCCTGCTAAAGGTGGATTATTCCGTGCTGGCCCTATGAACAAAGGGGACGGTATTGCTGAAGCTTGGTTAGGGCACCCTATTTTCCAAGATAAAGAAGGAAAAGAACTAACTGTAAGAAGAATGCCAGCTTTCTTTGAAACTTTCCCTGTAATTTTGGTGGACAAAGACGGTATTATTCGTGCTGACATTCCTTTCAGAAGAGCCGAATCTAAATATAGTATTGAGCAAGTTGGAGTTACAGTAAGCTTCTACGGAGGAAAACTGAACGGACAAGTTTTCAAAGATGCTCCTACAGTTAAGAAATATGCAAGAAAAGCACAGTTAGGAGAAGTTTTAGAGTTTGACCGTACTACTCTAGAATCTGATGGTGTATTTAGAAGTAGTCCTAGAGGATGGTATACATTCGGACACGCTAACTTTGCACTATTATTCTTTTTAGGACACTTATGGCATGGTTCAAGAACATTATTTAGAGATGTATTTAGTGGTATTGGTGCAGAAGTTACTGAACAAGTAGAATTTGGTGCATTCCAAAAACTTGGTGATAGAAGTACTAAGAAGCAAGGCGCAGTATAATCATTTCTAGATCTAGCTTTAACGAACACAAAATATAATCCGAAAAAAATCTTCTTATGGAAACATTAGTTTACGTTTTTTTACTTGCAGGTACACTAGGTGTGATCTTCTTCGCTGTATTCTTTAGAGACCCTCCTAGAATTGCTAAGAAGTAAATAATAAAGTACTCAAAGAAAGTGTGTTACTAAAAAGGTGGAGCAATATTTGCTCCTACCTAGTTTAGTAACACACTTTTTTAGTCTTGTTAAAGTCGATACCTACCAATAGTAAGATACCTCTTCTTCCGAACCATACGTGAAACTTTCGCTTCATAAGGCTCTTTGGCTAACTGAAGTATGATTAACTCTACAAATATGAGCAATGATAATATTAACTAATGTTCTAACCAAATAGAGAACCTTACTAATCCGTAAACGAATAATAGATAAAGAAAATCTCCTGCTAAGTAAAGTAGGTTAAAAGAGATATAAAATACTCACCTATAAAAACGCCCTCGACCGCGGAAAATATTTCGTAATAACTTATAACGTTCTTCTTTTGGAATACTAGTTTGTAATCTTAAATACTTGTTAACCCAAACTCTTAAAGTATAAAATTGCAAAGTTAATTCCGACATATTGCACAAATAGTGATAGTTATACCAGCGGTTAAGTTTTTTTTCAATCTTTGCAAGTCGTCCACCAATACCTTCCACAGGGTTTTTTAAAATAGACTTAATTTCTAATTTGATCTCTACCCAATTAGCTTTAGTAGGGTAACTAATCATTTTGCCACTTGGTTTGATTACAAAATACCAGCCTAAGAATTCAAACTGATTTAATGATTTAAAGCTGGTAGCATCCCAATGAGTAAGGCTGGCGCCTATGTTATGAAAAAACTGATCTATTGAAGATTTTATAGTATATTCGTCTTCTTCAAAAATGTATAAAAAATGACCACCATACCGACAACTATATACCGTCTTATTAGTCCCGTTTAAATTTATATTTAAATCGTCTAGACCATGAAAAGCGATATTTACTAACAAAAAAGGAAGAGTCGTAAAAGAATAATGATATGAAATTGGTAACAAAATACCGTCTAACATACCCAGTTTTAATGATTGATAGATCCCATTTTTATATTTAACAGGGAGAACTAATTTATTTACTAAAAAGTTATGATTAATTAGCTTCAAATGATTAGAAAAATTCATGGTGAGAAGTTTCTTACCATTTGCTGTAGAAAGTTGCGATACACTTTTTAATATGTTCTTCTGCATGTCCCATATAGTCCTTCCCGGCCTAAATCCGTAAGAAGATTCTGAAAACCTGGCTTCATGAGCAGGTTCTAGAGCGAGCTTCCAGATAAATTGAATAATACGGTCTTCCCCATTTGGAAGGGAGAAATAGGTATTACTGCCATTCTTAATAAAAATGCTCACTTTTTTACAAGGAGACTGTTTCCAATTAGAAATGGAGCTCTTAAGACGGGCCGCAAACACTAACTTTTCTTTAAAAGTGGGTAATAAGGGGCCCTCAATAATACGACCATCGTATCTGACCTGAAAATCTGTACATTCCTTAATCGCTATATAATGAGTAGAAGAACTATGTATTAAACATTTCTGAAGTTTTATAGTTTTTTGAATATCATCGTTTCGCATTGCATCATAAATCCTACATTGCAGCTTGAAAACCTTTCTTCGGAATTTATCCCAAGGTAACATTTTCCAGGAGGTGCTTTTATATACACTTAATTCCATATTCTATTTTGTACAATTCACAATATTAGCCTGTAGGGAATCACCCCTCATCCTAACCGATGTTTATCTATAAAGATTAATCACATCTTCTTTCTTCTAATAGAAAAAAGTAAACATCGTTTTTCTTCGTTCCATGTCCTGATTAGTCTTCTGACTTAACTTCTTTCCAATTTACCTGCTAACTCTTGGGGAAACATCTACCATCATGAAAGTGATGCAAGAGTAGATTAATTATATACAAATTTTACAAAGGATTTCTGTATATCTGAGTAAGGTACTTTTGATGGAAACAAACTTATCAAATTACGACGCCCCAGTGTGTACCAATCCTTGCACTCTGATTAGGCTGTGACCCCAGCTCTCACTTTGATAAATCAATCTCTGTGTGGGCACTTTCGCATTAATTCTTCCCTTGAATAGATGGACTTGGTTAAAAACCTCACCATCATCCTGACATAGTTATGAGATTCTGTGAATAATAGAACATATGCTTATAGCATAAATATCTTGAGTTTTCACTAACAAATCTTCACTTCAACTTTCTTTATTAACTGTAATAACATTAGTTGAAAACGAATCACACCATGATCCTCAAAAGGATCTCTAAGATCTTTTGATCCAGGTCCAAAAGCCGTATACATGGAGTAACCAGTAACTCCAAAAAGTAAACTGGCTATAAAAATAATAAGAACTGTTGCAGTTTCCATAATGATTGAGCATTGAAATCAGTTGTTTTTTATAATACTATTAAGTATAGTACTTTAAAAATAAAAAAACGTCGCTACTAAGTATAACAATGGCATTAAGAACAAGATTAGGCGAGCTTTTAAGACCTCTTAACTCCGAGTACGGAAAAGTAGCCCCAGGGTGGGGAACAACTCCAATTATGGGATTTGTTATGTTATTGTTTTTCCTATTCTTATTAATTATATTACAGATTTACAACTCATCTCTTATCATTGAGAATGTGGACGTGGATTGGGCTAGCTTAGGAAGCTAAGTAATTAAGTAATATAGAGTTAAATTTTGCATAAAATAAATGAATGTTCCATAAAAAAAATTTTTATGGAACATTCATTTATTTTTTAACGACTTCAACAACTTCATCTAATGAAAAATTATTAGTATTTACGCCGCTGTAACTAACTTTTTCAAATCGAACAACAACTGGATATCTGATACCACTAGTATCAATAGTTGCTACAGTTCCTACATCTTGGTACCAGTAAGATTCTTTTCTCAAAATACGAACCTGGGAGCCTCTTTTTACCATTATTTTTGAAAGGGTTAAACGTTTTTAAGTATTATAAACACTATACACAATAAATGTAGATAAAGTAGTAGAGATGAATATATGTAACCAAATGTAATTCACTATATTGCTTCTTTACTAAAGAAAATACTGCTAGTCAATGAGTGAGAAACAAAAAAAAATACTATAGTTTAGTTGCAGAAAATCATTATAAAATGCTATACCTTAACTAATAATGAAGGTAGAAAACGTTTCAGTGAAATATTTTTTAGAATTCTTTTATCAGTTAATAACTATACAATTCATACACAATACATATGAAAATATCTTGGAAAGAAATATTACTATGGTTACTGCCAGCTGGGGTAGTTGGCTTCTTCTTATGGCAAGGCTTTATATCTTCAAATACTGGAGATTTCGGAAAGAACATAGCTAGCTCTAGAATGACTTATGGTCGTTTTCTAGAATATCTAGATATGGGTTGGGTAAAGCGAGTGGATTTATATGATGATGGTCATACTGCGATAGTGGAAGCTATTGGACCTGAACTAGGTAATAGAATCCAAAGAATCAGAGTTGAGTTACCAGCTACTGCACCAGAACTTATAAAAAAACTACGTGAAGCCAACGTAGATATAGATGCACATCCTAATGAGAACTCTAATGCGAGTGGTGCGAATTCTATTGGGAATCTAGCTTTACCTTTCCTACTAATAGGAGTAATAGCTTTCTTATTTAGAAGATCCAATAATATGCCTGGAGGCCCAGGACAAGCTATGAACTTTGGGAAATCGAAGGCAAGATTCCAAATGGAAGCAAATACTGGAGTGACATTTAATGATGTTGCAGGTGTTGAAGAAGCCAAAGAAGAGTTTCAAGAAGTTGTCTCTTTTCTAAAGCGTCCAGAACGATTCACTGCTGTAGGTGCTAAGATCCCTAAAGGCGTACTACTAGTTGGACCTCCTGGTACAGGAAAAACTCTTTTAGCAAAAGCTATTGCTGGGGAAGCTGGAGTTCCTTTCTTCAGTATTTCTGGATCAGAATTTGTAGAGATGTTTGTTGGTGTTGGTGCATCTCGAGTGCGTGACTTATTCAAAAAAGCTAAAGAAAATTCACCATGTATTGTCTTTATCGATGAAATCGATGCAGTAGGACGACAAAGAGGAACAGGTATCGGGGGTGGAAACGATGAAAGAGAACAAACTCTAAACCAGCTGTTAACAGAAATGGATGGATTTGAGGGAAATACTGGAATTATTATAATTGCAGCAACCAATAGAGTAGATGTACTAGATTCAGCTCTACTAAGACCGGGTAGATTTGATAGACAAGTTACGGTAGATGTACCTGATGTTAAGGGAAGATTAGAGATTTTAAACGTGCATGCTCGCAATAAAAAATTATCAGATGATGTCTCTTTAGAAATAATAGCTAAGCGAACGCCAGGTTTTTCGGGGGCTGACCTAGCTAATTTATTAAATGAATCAGCTATTCTTACTGCGCGTAGAAGAAAAGAATACACAACTGTATCCGAGATCGATGCAGCAATAGATAGAGTTATTGCAGGGATGGAAGGTGTGCCACTTACAGATAATAAAACAAAAAGGTTGATCGCATATCACGAGGTAGGGCATGCTATTGTGGGAACTTTATTACCTCATCATGATAAAGTACAAAAAGTGACTCTTATCCCAAGAGGGCAAGCAAAAGGATTAACTTGGTTCACACCTGCTGATGATCAGTCTTTAATCTCTAGATCTCAGATACTAGCCCGAATTATGGGTGCTCTGGGAGGTAGAGCAGCAGAAGAAGTAGTTTTTGGTTATCCGGAAGTAACAACTGGAGCTGGAAATGATTTACAGCAAGTAACATCCATGGCTCGACAAATGGTAACTCGTTTTGGAATGTCAAACATTGGTCCATTAGCTTTAGAAAGTCAAGGTGGTGATCCTTTCTTAGGAAGAAGCATGGGATCTAGTTCAGAATATTCGGAAGACGTGGCGTCAAGAATTGATATGCAAGTCAGATCTATTATTCAACATTGCCACGCAGAAACGGTAATGATTATTAAAGAAAACCGAGTTGTAATAGATAAGTTAGTTGATATTTTAATAGAAAAAGAGACAATCGATGGGGATGAATTTAGAACGATAATTGCAGAATTTACTGATCTGCCAGAGCCTATTCAGTATAAATCCCAATTAAAAGAAGCAATGACACTATAAGTATAAGCTTACTGTGGTGGCATACAAAAAGCGTCTATTCAGAAAGTCTGAATAGACGCTTTTTATTTTCTACCGGGACCGACGGGACTCGAACCCGCAACTTCCGCCGTGACAGGGCGGTGCTCTAACCAATTGAACTACAATCCCTTTTATGTATATACTACATATACCCTGATAACCTCTATTTGTCAATAGTCTGGTTTTAAAATCTATTTGGAACCAAATAAAATAAGGAGAGGAAGAGATTCGAACTCTCGGTACGATTACTCGTACATCGGATTAGCAATCCGACGCTTTCGACCACTCAGCCACCTCTCCTTTGAGAATTATTAATTGAATAAAATTAAAGTTTACATTACTAGGTATATAATAGTGTATGGCTTAGGCGGGACTTGAACCTGCGACCTTGGGCTTATGAGTCCCCTGCTCTAACCAACTGAGCTACTAAGCCATCAATGATAATAATATCATTATTATCACAATTAAATCAAGAATAAATAGAAGCTTATTTTACACAAAAATAAAAAACCTTTTGGAAAGGTAAGGTTATGGTCTAGAATTTTATCAAATAATGATTTAATATAAAACATAGTAAAAGAGCAATAGCGAATACTTACTTTGGAGAAAAGATTTTTAATACTAACTATAGTACTCATTAACTGAGTAATTAATTAAATTCAACGTACATTTTAAATTATAGGAATAGTCAAAATGCCTGACTTTTGGGAAAATGTTATACGATTTCCAAGATTTTTTATATCTGCCACACTCGGTCTTGTATTCACTATTATAGGCCCGTTCTTAAATTTGTTACGACGCCCACAAACGACGATAATCTTTATTATTGTACTAATAAGTATCAGTTTATTCGTTTCATTGACTTTAAAAGCAATGCTGAATTTAGATACCTAAAACTTTAAATCCTTGTTATAAAAATATAAGATCTACTTTATTCACGCTTAAAATCGAGGCCATTATTAAATGCTTTCAAACAATTTAACTAAAAGAGAAACAACAGGTGCATTTGCACTTATAGATAGTTTAGTTCGCCATAAAGTCAAACACATATTTGGATATCCGGGAGGAGCTATCTTACCTATCTATGATGAGTTATACACTTGGGAGAAGGAGGGTCTAATTGAGCATATTTTAGTTAGACATGAACAAGGGGCTGCTCACGCTAGTGATGCATATTCTCGAGCTACAGGCAAAGTAGGGGTTTGTTTTGGAACATCAGGGCCGGGAGCAACTAATCTTGTTACAGGGATAGCAACTGCACATATTGATTCAGTACCCCTAGTAGTTATCACTGGACAAGTAGGAAGATCCTTTATCGGTACCGATGCCTTCCAAGAAGTCGACATATTTGGTGTTACTTTACCTATAGTTAAACATTCTTACGTAGTCCGAAACACAGATGACATGGCCCGAATAGTGTCCGCGGCCTTTTTTATTGCAAAATATGGAAGACCCGGTCCAGTTCTGATAGATGTTCCTAAAGATGTTGGTTTAGAAAAAATAAATTACACGCCGATTGAACCAGGAAGTGTCAAACTAGTTGGGTGCCCTACTATAGTAAATCAAAATACAAAGCGTATAACCCAGGCAGCAAACTTAATTAAACAATCAAACCAGCCATTATTATATGTTGGTGGTGGAGCAATAATAGCAGAAGCATTTGAAGAAATTTCTAAGTTAAGTGAGTGCTTACAAATTCCTATAGCAACAACGCTGATGGGTAAAGGAATTGTAGACGAAAACCAACCCCTTTCCTTAGGAATGCTAGGGATGCATGGGACCGTTTATGCAAACTATGCGGTTAGTGAATGTGATCTATTAATAGCTTTAGGTGCTCGATTCGATGATAGAGTAACAGGAAAGCTAGACGAATTCGCTTGCCATGCACAAGTAATACATGTTGATATAGATCCGGCTGAAGTGGGAAAAAATAGAACTCCGCAGGTAGGTATTGTAGGCGACGTACGGGAGGTTGTTAAAGAACTTCTTACACATTTTGAAGATAACCCAGCTCAATTCCAAGAACAAACTAAATCGTGGAGAAAACGCTTGAGCAGATGGCGTACCGAATACCCACTACTTATTCCAAGAAATACACAAAACTTATCACCCCAAGAAGTGATAACTGAACTCAGCAACAACGCCTCAAATGCTTATTTCACAACTGACGTTGGACAACACCAGATGTGGGCGGCACAATTCATAAGAACATCCCAAAGACATTGGATAACAAGCGCAGGGCTGGGAACTATGGGTTATGGATTACCTGCCGCTATTGGGGTTCAAATAGGCCATCCAAATAGCCAAGTGATGTGCATATCTGGAGATGCTAGCTTCCAAATGAACATTCAAGAGTTAGGGACAGTTGCACAATACGGTTTACCTATAAAGATGATTATTATAAATAACAAGTGGCAAGGTATGGTAAGACAATGGCAACAAGCTTTCTATGGAGAGAGATATTCCCATTCTAATATGGAAAAAGGAGCTCCTAATTTTATTAAGATAGCTGAATCTTATGGAATTCGAGGAATTTCTATAGCTACACGAGAAGAACTAAATTCTTCTATCAAAGATATTTTAGAATATGATGGTCCGATACTAGTTGATTGTAAGGTAGTTCCAGATGAAAATTGCTATCCAATGGTGGCACCAGGAAAAAGTAATGCCCAAATGATGGGAGTTTAGGTTATAAAAATAGAGATAGCATAGAATCGATTCTATGCTATCTCTATTTTTATAACTTAAATATGGAATATA